CAATAGAAAATAACGTGAATTTTTGATTTTTTATTTTTTTTCAATCATAATGTCATTGGAAAGTTTGTTTTTTTTTTTTAACATATGTATTATTTTCTTTATTAAAAAATGAAAACATGATCCTTCAGTAAGAATTTTGTCTATTGTTTGTTAATTAGCTAATCAATTGTCTTTAGGTTCTGTTACCTTCATCTCATTTTACTGTATCAATTAATTTTTCGTTTGAACTTTGAAGAGTTTCCATATGTGTGCGGATTTGAACTTAAAAAAATTTAATACTTATCTCTAGAATAGTCATGGTGATTTTTTTGCAAGAAATAGAGAATTGACGTGAACTAAGTTTTTCAATTATTGTTTTTCTTTTTATTATTATTCAATACAGAATTTCTTAATTGGCTATTTTAAAAGTAAAAAAAAATTCATTCAAACAACAAAGCGTTCTTTGAATAAGGACTTTTCAAATAGGTAGAATCTTTTTATTAATTAGTTATTTTTTCTTATTATTATTATTTATGCTGTTACAAATTGGGAATCCATTTGTTTGTCTCGAAGCTCAATTCCCCTTAATTGAGCCAATCCCTGAATTGGAGATAAATATCCTCGATCGAGCAAAGCGAGATCCGCGAAGCAAGTTACCACTAGGCACCCCTGAGCGAATTTCAATTTTCTCAATTAAAGCGATTGAGCGAAGCAGATTTTCTCCGACCTGAATACTTCCAATTAACTAAAATGTGGAATTTTTTTTTTAATTTAGAAGTCAATTTTCGAATTAAATTAAAAATATCTATTCGGCGGAAATTTTGGGTTCCAAAGAGTGATTAATAATTAACTAAAATTAACGATTAATTGAGCAGAGCTCTATTATACCTATTGATTTATAATAAATTAGATTAAAAAAATTGGTTGAGTTAAAATTCAAAAAATTTGATCTTTGGGTTGTTGACAAAATATTTGATTTAGGTTAACATAATATTTGTAAAGGTCAAATAACTGTAGGCTTACGGTGGATACCTAGGCACTCAGAGACGAAGAAGGGCGTGGTACCGACGAAATGCTTCGGCGAGCTGGAAACAAGCACTGACCCGGAGATTCCCGAATAGGGCAACCTCTTGAACTTCATGTTGAATTCATAAACATGAAAGAGGCAACCCGCTGAATTGAAACATCTTAGTAGGCGGAGGAAAAGAAAGCAAACGCGATTCTCTTAGTAGCGGCGAGCGAAAAGGGAAATGCCTAAACCGGATGGATTTATCGATCCGGGGTTGTGGGAAGAAACCAAAAAAACGTCGAATGTTTTAAAAAGCGTTTCTGTTTTTTTGTATGCGAATAATACTTGATTAAACGAAGCAGCTGAATCCTGCACCATAGATGGTGAAAGTCCAGTAGTTGAAAATCGATGTACATATTCGTTTTTCTAATCCCGAGTAGCATGGGACACGTGAAATCCCGTGTGAATCAGCGAGGACCACCTCGTAAGGCTAAATACTCCTGAGTGACCGATAGTGAAAAAGTACCGCGAGGGAAAGGTGAAAAAGAACCCCTGGCAGCTTGCTGCCAATGTCGGGGAGTGAAATAGAACATGAAACCGTACGCTGTCAATCAGTGGGAGGGATAAGATCCTGACCGCGTGCCTGTTGAAGAATGAGCCGGCGACTTATAGGAAGTGGCATAGGTTAAGGACAAAATCTGTAGCCAAAGCGAAAGCGAGTCTGAATAGGGCGTATGTTAAGTCACTTTTTATGGACCCGAACCCGGGTGATCTAACCATGACCAGGATGAAGCTTGGGTAACACCAAGTGGAGGACCGAACCGACCGATGTTGAAAAATCGGCGGATGAGTTGTGGTTAGTTGGTGAAATGCCAATCGAACTCGGAGCTAGCTGGATCTCCCCGAAATGCGTTGAGGCGCAGCGGTATACGATGGGCTATCTAGGGGTAAAGCACTGTTTCGGTGCGGGCTGCGAGAGCGGTACCAAATCGTAGCAAACTAAGAATACTAGATATTGCTTTCCGTATACCAGTGAGACGGTGGGGGATAAGCTTCATCGTCAAAAGGGAAACAGCCCAGATCACCAGCTAAGGCCCCTAAATGGTTGCTAAGTGGTAAAGGATGTGAGAATGCAGAGACAACCAGGAGGTTTGCTTAGAAGCAGCCACCCTTAAAAGAGTGCGTAATAGCTCACTGGTAGAGCGTTCTTGCGCCGAAAATGATCGGGACTAAGCAATCTGCCGAAGCTGTGGGATTGATTTCAATTCAATCGGTAGGGGAGCGTTCCGCTTTAGGGTGAAGCATGATTGTGAATGATTGTGGACGAAGCGGAAGTGAGAATGTCGGCTTGAGTAACGAAAACATTGGTGAGAATCCAATGCCCCGAAAACCTAAGGGTTCCTTTACAAGGTTCGTCCATGAAGGGTGAGTCAGGGCCTAAGGCGAGGCCGAAAGGCGTAGTCGATGGAAAACAGGTTAATATTCCTGTACTAAGATGGGTTCGGTACCGAGGGACGAAGTAGGCAAAAGCTAGCCGATTTTTGGTTTTCGGTGGAAACGTTCGAGGTGTTGATAGGTAGAAGAAAAACTAACCTTGAGCTGAGACGTGATCCGATTTGAGTTTTTAACTCGAATTTAGTATGGAGTCAAACTTCCAAGAAAAGCTCGTATTACTTATGAACAAATCTTACCTGTACCCGAAACCGACACAGGTAGGTTGGTAGAGTATACCAAGGGGCGCGAGATAACTCTCTCTAAGGAACTCGGCAAAATGGCCCCGTAACTTCGGGAGAAGGGGTGCCCTCTAAAACGAGGGTTGCAGTGACCAGGCCCAGGCGACTGTTTACCAAAAACACAGGTCTCCGCTAAGTCGTAAGACAATATATGGGGGCTGACGCCTGCCCAGTGCCGGAAGGTGAAGGAAGTTGGTTATTTCTTCGGAAAGAAGCTGACGACCGAAGCCCCGGTGAACGGCGGCCGTAACTCTGACGGTCCTAAGGTAGCGAAATTCCTTGTCGCGTAAGTTGCGACCCGCACGAAAGGCGTAACGATCTGGGCACTGTCTCGGAGAGAGACTCGGTGAAATAGACATGTCCGTGAAGATGCGGACTTCCTGCACCAGGACAGAAAGACCCTATGAAGCTTGACTGTAGCTTGAAATTGGGTTTGGGCTCTTCTTGCGCAGCCTAGGTGGGAGGCTATGAAAATTTTCTTCCGGGAAAATGGGAGCCAACAGTGAGAGACCACTCTGGAAGAGCTAGAATCCTAAGAGCGTTCCTTGAATCAGGACGCTTAACAGTTTCAGGCGGGCAGTTTTTCTGGGGCGGAAGCCTCCTAAAAGGTAACGGAGGCGTGCAAAGGTTCCCTCAGGCTGGACGGAAATCAGCTGTAGAGCGTAAAGGCAGAAGGGAGCTTGACTGCAAGACCTACAAGTCGAGCAGGGGCGAAAGCCGGCCTTAGTGATCCGACGGTACCGCGTGGAAGGGCCGTCGCTCAACGGATAAAAGTTACTCTAGGGATAACAGGCTGATCTTCCCCAAGAGTTCACATCGACGGGAAGGTTTGGCACCTCGATGTCGGCTCATCGCAACCTGGGGCGGTAGTACGTCCCAAGGGTTGGGCTGTTCGCCCATGAAAGCGGTACGTGAGCTGGGTTCAGAACGTCGTAAGACAGTTCGGTCCATATCCGGTGTAGGCGTTAGAGCATTGAGAGGAGCTCGACATTGTACGAGAGGACCCGAAGGGACGCACCGATGGTATACCAGTTCTCGTGCCAACGGGAAACGCTGGGTAGCTATGTGCGGAGTGGATAAGTGCTGAAAGCATCTAAGTACGAAGCCCACCTCAAGATGAGTGCTCTCCATTAGGTCACGGCAAGACAAGCCGGTAATAGGTGTCAGCTAAAAGGCCAGTAATGGTTGGAGGTAAGACATACTAACAGACCAATTGATTTTGACCTTTGTTTAATATCCCATGAAAGTTACACACTTTCATGGGATGTGGTTTGTATAGAAAAAGAACTCGATTGATGAGCGTAAAACGCTCATCAATTGAGTAAATTCAGCTTGGGTTGATTGATCAAAGATCAATCGGCTATAGCACAATCAATAAAATTAAGTCGTGTTTTGCACGATTTATCTAGGTGCACAAGCTAGACGGGACCCACGCCAATCCATCCCGAACTTGGTTGTGAAATCGTCTAGGAACTAAAATACTGCAGGGGGGGCCCTGTGGGAAAAACGTTTTGTGCCTGGATACTAAAAATAATGAATCTGGGGTATTGCGCTTCTGTGGTTACAGCGCTTCGCCGCGAACTCGATCGGAGATCGAGCTGCTATCACAGCAATTGAAAAAGCGAAGCCATTGCTTAAATTGTTTATTTGGGGCTTCGCCCCGAATAATTCAAACCTGAACATAGCTCAGGCTGCTTCGCGCCGGAGCATAGCTCAGGCTGCTTCGCGCGGACTTTAGCTACTCTAATAAAATAATATGTCTACATCAAAACATTTAGTACAAAATATTTATTTGACATATTTAATAAATAAATTCAAAAAAACTTACTTGGTATCTTTAATAATTATCAACAAAAACCATTCCCAGAATTACTTCGATTAATTGCTTTTTGGGATTCGAAATAAAAACCGTCCGTCTAAAAACACCTCGCTCAAGTCATTTTTGAATCCAATTATGTGCTGTAAAAAAAATTGTGTGTATACCAATATTCAGATCCTTAATTCAATTCGTTCAAATCTATGGGGTTAATTGTTGAATAAAATATCGACCGAAAAAACTATTTATTTAAAAAAACAATACCTATACTACATCAAACTAAAGAACCAATTGGCAAAAAAAATGGAGTTAAGTTCAATTTTCTTATTTTATACAAAACTTATTTCAAAAAAATCTCAAAATTTGTATATTGACTCTATTTGTGTTGTTTAATTATAATTAAATAATAGTTAAATTTTTGAAAATTCATTTTTTTCGCAATCAATCGCGACCAAACGTTGGAGTGCACTGAGCAAATCGGATACCTCTAGTTAGTTTCAAAAAAAAACTTATATCAATTGATGCATCTTTTTTTTTAGTGTATTTAAAGTCGTTAATATAAAAAAAAGCTTTTTTTTATTTTAGAATGTCTAGGTTTGAAATCTTAATGTTTGTCAATTGCAAACGTTGAACACAAATAGCGATATTTGAAAAAAAACAAAAACAAAAACCGTATTATTAAATTTTCCGGAATAAAAAAAATCACAAACGAATAAAATTCATTAATTGTTAATAAAACAACATTAAAATTTAAGTTATGTAAAATAAATAGTGTCTGGTCAAGGGAATTTATTTTTGATCAATCGGTTAATATACCTCAAAGATATCACTAAAAAAACTAGAAAAAATTAAAAATTTTTTCATGTATTGGGGAATTGCGCTTCGCGTAATTAGAAAATCAAAAGAGTCTTTAAAAATAGTTTAAAAACAATTTTTGGGTTTTTCTTATTTTAAATTTATTTAGAAATTATCTTAACCTACAAATTAATAAATTAATAATAGACACCCTTCTGTATTGAAAACAAAACAAAAATTTGAAGTGTCTAAAATTTTTAATTTATTATTAAAAAAATGAAATATAAGCGTTTCTCCCAAACAATGAGCGAAGCGAATTCCCCAAACCATTTTAGTTGAAAGCAAAAAAAAATTTGATTTGGGGAAATTGGGGGGGATCGCTCGCCCTTTAGGCGAGCAATTTGCGCGAAGTGCGTAACGCAATAGGTTATATTAACTCTTTTTTTTTAGTTCAAACGTAATAGTTGCTTTTCCAGTTTTGTTGAAAAGCAGCCATTTCAAATAAAAAGGAACTTAAAAAAGTAAAGCTCATTTTTTCAATGAGCGTAGCGAATTGCTTATATTTTCCAAAAGTTTGAAATCGATCGAGCGAAGCGAGATCCCCAAAAACAACTTTCAATATTTTTTTTCTTTTTTTGGTCATATTAATAAATTTTTATATAATAATAGAAAAATTAAATAAATTTATTAATAAAGAATGCTCTGGGGAATCAAACTTCGTTCGATCGTACGAAGCAATTCTCCCTGCTTCGCGCGCTTCGCTGCTTCGCGGGCTTTTTAATTAAGATTGTTTAAATAATTGCCTGAATTTTAAATAATTAAAAAATTAGTGTTCAAAAATTATTTAAACATCCATCAAAAATTATGTTAGATTATTAGCAAAAAAAATGAAATTAAAATTAAAATGGCAAGATATCGTGGTCCTCGTTTACGTATTGTTCGACGTCTGGGCGAATTATCAGGACTTACAAGAAAAAGTCCTACTCGAACAACTGCTCCAGGACAACATGGGGCGAATAGTAAAAATGCTCGTTCTGGAAAACAATTAAATCCATACGGAGTTCGTTTAAAAGAAAAACAAAAAATTAGATTTTATTATGGATTAACTGAACGTCAATTACTAAGATATGTTCGACAAGCAAAAAAACTAAAAGGTTCAACTGGTGAAGTATTATTAGAACTACTAGAAATGAGATTAGATAATATTGTTTTTAAACTTGGAATGGCACCAACTATACCTGCAGCACGCCAGTTAATTAATCATGGTCATATTGTTTTAAATAACCAAAAAATTACAATACCGTCTTATCAATGTCAATCAAAAGATGTCATTTCAGTAAAAGGAAAAAAAAATTCACGAACATTAATTGCACATTCTGTGGAAAATTCCCAACATGTAAATATTCCTTCTCATTTAACATTTAATAAAGAAAGTTTAGTTGGTGTAGTTAACGATAAAGTTGCCAAAGACTCGATAGGTTTAGAAGTTAATAAATTATTAGTTGTAGAGTATTATTCTCGTAAAGGTTGTTAAAAAAATCCTTTTAATAAAAAAAAAGTTTTTTTAATCAATTGCAAATACAGCTTCGCCCATTTATTCTAGTGGGCGAATCTAAATTGACTTTAGTCAAGCTTGGGGGAATTTCTCTTGGGGGAATTGGGGCGATTGTGCTCGAAACGGCGGTGTGGGATCGAGCGAAGCTCGATCCCACAGCAGCGAGCGCACGAAGCGCTCAATCGGCTTCGCTCATTGGATCAATTGTTTTTTATTAAATGTTAACTATTAAATTTATAGGAATTTACCTAATCGCCGCTATTGTTAAAATTAAGCTTTTGGGTGAATTGTTGTTGAGGAATTGGGGGGATTGCGCTTCTATTAAAACCTATTTGTGTACGATTGAATCAAAAATTCTATTGCTTTATTAAAGGCAATTGCATCAAAAATAAAATAACGTTTTGAAATGGAATTTCGATTCCATCAACAATTGAGCGAAACGACATCCTTCGGTTGAATCAAAATCGCTTTTCGAATCAAAGATTCGAAAAGCAATTGACTCTTGACTGAAAACGTTTTTCAATACTTATTTGTGTTAAAAAGCAATATAATAAAATTCAAAATAAAAATAGCTGAATTTAGTATTAAAATAATAATATTTAGTAATATAAAAAAACATTGAATTTCTGGGGAATTCGCTTCGCTCATTGAAAGTTCACTTGGGAAATATACGAACGATTGCGCGAAGCGCAATCCCCCAAATTTCATTATTTATGCTTTTCAACGTATTTATTTTTTTTGCTTTTTTTTTGGGGGGCGGGTCGAGCTTCGCCGCGAAGCAGCTCGATCTCCGATCGAGTCGATCGGATCAATTAATAATTGTGGAATTTAACGGTTCGCTGTGGCAACAACCAAAGGTTGTTGCCACAGCAATTGGTAAAAAGTTTTTACCTGGGGGACTCGCTTCGCTTGTCTTCCAATAACAATATAGTGAATATATTGAATCTCTAATATTTTCTATTTATTTTTTTTGATTGAGCTCAATTGGTCGATCATTTTTTTCGTCTTTTAAGCTTTTATACAAAATAGTGTAGTCTACAAAAAAAGTTTATTTAACTACAATAAAAATTGTAGCTCTAATTTCTTAAATGACCGTTTTCTCAATTAAGCCAGTTGATCGTGTGATCAATCCCCCGATCGAGCCAATTGATCCGATCGAGCGAAGCTCGATCCCCTAAAATAAATCATGCCCCTTCTCAAAAGTCGCGATATCCCCCAAGCGATATCCTCCCAAGCGTTTTTCCTTTAATCGAAAATCAGCTAAAAAAGGGGGAGCTTCGCTCTGGGGGATTGATCTCGCTTCGCTCGCTCAATCTCGGAATCAAACTCAAAAATTTAACCGGCTTATCGATTTTCTAAGTTACCATTTATAGCTATTCGAAAACGGTTTGCCAATTCCAGGCTGCTTTACAGTAAAGGTTAAATAAAATTGAACGAGCTTAGCGAAGCTGAATTCCCCCAGATTGTGAAGTTCGGAGTCGTGGGAATTCGCTACGCTCTTTTTGAAGATACGCGTTTCACTCCATTGGAAATTAAGCACAAAGAGCTCAATCGGGGGGGATTGCGCTAGGGGGAATATCGTGACCCTCGATCTGCGCAATCGGCTACTTAAATACAAAATCGTTGCCTACCATTTCCAAGGTTAATATTCCCTGGCTATAAAACAACAAATCAGAGAAAAACAGGTAACTGTTCAATGAGTTCGGACTAGGCGAAACTCAATTAATGAATGAAATTTAACCATATAATTTAACCATATAATGTATTGGTTAAATCTAAAAAAAAAACATTGCTTCGCGCGCTTCGCGTTCTTATTTTTCATATATTGAATTTAAATGATGGTGAATCTAAATTTTTTGCCTTGCACATGAGATAATTGCGCGCTTCGCTGTGGTTACAGCGCTTCGCGCTGCTACCACAGCAATAGGTTTGTGCGAAAGAACTTTGCTTAAAAAAAAATAGCTTCGCTCATTGTTTTATTTATTCAATCAATTTTTTTTTAATAAATATTATGATTGATTTAGTAAAATATCCCGTTTTAACAGAAAAATCATGTCGATTAATTGAAAATAATCAATATACTTTTGATGTAGATAGTCGACTAACAAAGCCTCAAATTAAAACTTTGTTTGAAAAATTATTTAATGTAAATGTGGTGTCTGTAAATACACATAGACCGCCTTGTAAAAAAAAACGTTTTGGTATGAGACAAGGATTTAAAACAATGTATAAAAGAGTCATTGTTACTATAAAATCTAATCAATCAATTCCAATTCTTTAATCGAAATAAAATACATTAAAAATATTTCAAAAATTTTGTAATACAAAAATAAAAGGCAGCATATTATTAATAAAAAACTTATTATTAATAAAAAACTCAGTCATTGACCCATAGTCGAATCGAAAAAGAGCTCAGAGAACTGAGCTTTGTGGAATTAGGTCGATTGATCCAATGAGCGAAGCCGATTGAGCTCGAAACGATTGTGCGAAGCACAATCCCGGAGAATGATTGAGCGTAGCGCAATCGATCAAGCGCAGCTTGATCGATTCCGAAGGATCAATCCCCCAGAACAATCACTCCAATTTCCCCAAGATCACAAGGCTTATCTCATTGCGAAAATTTCGCTTCGCTCGATTGGGCATTGATCACACAATCAATGAGCTCAATTCTTAAGAATCGAGCGAGTTGCTGTGAGATCGAGCGAAGCTCGATCCCACACCGCTCGATTGTTTTAACGAAAACTGAAATTCAATCATTCGATTTTACAATGACCGGAGGCATAGAGCGTAGCTCAATCAGTTTAAAAGTTTTTCGGATATCCTATGTTAGGAGATAATAAAGCGCTTAAGCTATATTTCTTCGTTTTTATAGGTAGGCTAAAACTGTTTACCAATTCGAGGCTCTCTGTTAAATGGTTAATCAGTTTGTAAAGTTTAAGCCTGTATTGCGTGCAGCAAACCAGAGCGGGTGAATTCGAAATCATCTTTTTCTTAATTTCAAGTTGACTTTGACTGGGGATAGTGTTTTGCATTCTGGCTCTATATATTGCGTATGCCCAAAGAAGAAAAGAAGGGAACTTCTATGAGATCCTTATAGGTTGACGCATTCAAAAAAAAAATCAATAGTGCATAAAGAAAACCTAAAGATTTTCTGGGGGATTGATCTCGCTTCGATCGATCAATCTACTTAAGTACTATAAAAAGATAAAAATTTTAGGAAGTGATAAATTATGGGCATTCGTTTTTTTAAGGCCTATACGCCTGGCACACGAAACAGATCAGTATCAGAATTTAGTGAAATAACAAGTAATACGCCTGAAAAAACATTAACGGCTGGAAGTCATCGATCAAAAGGCCGAAATAATAGAGGTGTAATTACAAGTCGCCATCGAGGAGGTGGGCATAAACGTCTTTATCGTCAAATTGATTTTAAAAGAGAAAAAGTAGGTATTCCGGCAAAAGTAATAAGTATTGAATATGATCCAAATCGAAATGCTAGAATAGCCCTACTGCATTATCAAGATGGTGATAAAAAATACATTCTTCATCCACGAGGTTTAAAAGTAGGTGAAACACTTTTAGCTTCAATGGACGCTCCAATTTCAATTGGAAATTCTTTACCACTTCGAAATATTCCTTTAGGTTCAGAAGTTCATAATGTCGAACTTCATCCCGGAAAAGGAGGCCAATTAGCACGTTCTGCTGGCGCAGTTGCACAAATTGTGGCAAAAGAAGGAAATTTTGTAACGTTAAGACTTCCATCAGGTGAAGTTCGATTAATTTCAAAAAATTGCTGGGCAACAATAGGTCAAGTTGGAAATAATGATACGTCTAATATTATTGTAGGAAAAGCTGGTCGAATTCGATGGTTAGGTCGTCGTCCTAAAGTCCGAGGTGTTGTTATGAACCCAGTAGATCACCCTCATGGTGGTGGAGAAGGTCGATCTCCGATTGGTCGTTGTCATCCTGTAACACCATGGGGACGACCAGCTTTAGGTCAAAAAACTCGTAAATCAAAAAAATATAGTAACAAATTAATTCTACGTAAGTCAAATTAATTTATTGGGGGACTCGCTTCGCCGCGAACTCGATCGGAGATCGAGCTGCTTCGCGGCAGCTCGATCTCTGACCTGAGCATAGCTCAGGCTGCCGTGAAGCAGCCTGAGCTATGCTCAGGTTCGCGCCGGAGCATAGCTCCCTGAGCATAGCTCAGGCTGCTTCGCGCGGCTGCTTTGCGTCGAGTCGTCGAACGTAGCGAATTTTTCAATATATATTGAGCGAACCAGAATTCCCCTATTACTAGACCCGCGAGCGTTTGAACAAGCGAACCACTGACAAACTAATCGAATATATGAGCGCTTTGCGTTTTTTAAGCTTTAACTTTAAACAAACGCAAAATTAATGGCGATCCAATGGCTGCTGTTCAACAACAATTAAAGAGTAGCTATTCCGATTGAACTAATCAAGCGAAATTGCTCTTCTACTTGCGGAAATTGAGCTGCTTCGCGGCACTACGTGGGGATATCTGGGGATTGCGCTTCGCTACGCTCGCGTAATCTGCTTTGCTCACGACCTGGGGTATTGCACTTCGGGCAATCAACCTTTGGCGCGAAGCAGCCGGAGCTATGCTCCGGCGCGAACCTGAGCATAGCTCAGGCTGCTTCGCGGCAGCCTGAGCTATGCTCAGGTTAGAGATCGAGCTGCCGCGAAGCAGCTCGATCTCTGATCGAGTCGAGTTGAAGCCACAGCGCAATTTCGGGGATCTCGCTTCGCTCGATTTTCGCGAAACTCACTTCGTGTCGCTTCGCTCGATTGTTTTCGCCGCACGTAGTGTGCTTCGCTCACTTTTTTGGGGGGATCGAACGAAGTTCGCTCGGTCGCGCAATTGGTGGAAGAGCAATTACGATTCAACCTCTGGTTGAATCGAAAAAATCAGCTTACATTTTAACAATGATTGAATTATTAAATTTTTTTTTCAAATTAAAAAAATGAAAAATGTGGGGAATTCGCTTCGCTCATTGTTTCGCTCGTTTGATCGAAGATTGTGCGAAACACAATTTCCCAGATCAATCCCTAGATAATTGAGCGCTTTGCGCTCCAATGAAACCATGATAAAAATTTTCAGCTCTATTTTTTTGGAACTTTTTCAAATTTAAAGAAAGTGCTGACGCGCTCTAATTATGCAAAATGAGATTGCTCTTCACCTTGGTTGGGGGAATTGCGATTCTGTGGTTACAGCGCTTCGGGCTGCTACCACAGAAATTGGTTGAAGGTTGCGCGAGCAAAGCGTAATCCCCCAGATTGCGCAAACGAAGCGCAATTCCTCAGATTGTGCGAGCGAAGCGCAATCCCTCAGATTGTGCGAGCGAAGCGCAATCCTCCAGATCGATTTGATTGAACTTATAGTTCAATCGAAATGGTATTAACGTTACATAAAATAGAATTAATTTAATTTTGAAAAAAAAGTTTACTTAGTTGTTGTAATTTGTTTTTACGTAAAAAGTGGTCAATGAAGGAAAAAAAAATTTATGTCACGTTCATTAAAAAAGGGTCCGTTTGTAGCAGATCACTTATTGAAAAAAATTGAAAAATTAAATGCACAAGGAGACAAAAAAGTAATTACAACATGGTCTCGATCATCGACAATTGTTCCTATTATGATTGGACATACTATTGCCGTTCATAATGGACGTGAACATATTCCAGTTTTTATAACGGATCAAATGGTTGGACATAAACTTGGAGAATTTGCCCCAACAAGAACTTTTCGGGGACATGTGAAAAGTGATAAAAAATCAAAACGCTAAACTAAAAAAAATTTTTGGTGGAATCGAGCTTTGCTCGATTGATTGGCTACAATTTTTTTTTATCAAAAACTATTGAAATCGGTTGAAGAATTGGTATTGTTCATTAAACAAATTCTATAGGATTGAGCTCGAAGAGCTCAATCGGTTTTAACTCAATAAAAAATCGCAATTTTTATTGGGTGAATTGCGCTGGTTCGCGGCACTACGTGGGTGAATCTGGAATATTACGCTTCGTTGCGCGGTGGCAATTCACCTTTGGCGCGAAGCAGCTCGACGCGAAGCAGCCCGACGCGAAGCAGCCCGACGCGAAGCAGCCCGATCTCTGATCGGGCGCGAAGCAGCCTGAGCTATGCTCAGGTCTCCGATCGGGCGCGAAGCAGCCGCGCGAAGCAGCCGGAGCTATGCTCCGGGAGCTATGCTCCGGCGCGAACCTGAGCATAGCTCAGGCTGCTTCGCGGCAGCCTGAGCTATGCTCAGGTCTCCGATCGAGTTCGCGGCGGTGTGGCAATCAACCAAAGGTTGAAGCCACAGCAGCTCGCACAACTCCGAAGGCTCGAGCTTCGCTCGAGCTCACCGTTTGATTGATTGCGCTTCGCCGCGAACTCGGAGATCGAGCTGCTTCGCGGCAGCTCGATCTCTGATCGAGTCCATCAATCTTCGATCAATCGGGGGTATCGAGCTCTTCGAGCTCGATCGTTGAATCAATTGCTTTTTGAAACCGGAATTGGTTTCATAACACGATTCAGTAGATTGAGCGAGCGAAGCGAGATCAATCCCCCAAAAAAATTAAATTACAAATTTTGCTCGCCCTTTGGGTGAGCGATTTCCCCAAGCAATTCTTCGGAAACGAGCGATTCTGGGGGATTGCGCTTCGCTACGCTCGCGCAATCGTTCGAATCGCTCGATTGTTTAAAATGTTTTACTGCTATTTATAATACTATTTATTTTTATTTTTATGGGACAAAAAATACATCCTTTAGGTTTTCGTCTTGGTGTAACAAAAAAACATAGTTCACAATGGTTTGCGTCATCCGATTCGTACTCGTTTTTTCTTTTAGAAGACCATTTTTTAAGAGAAAATCTTTTAAAACGTTATCCAAATGGAAAAATTGCACATATTGAAATTCAAAGAAAATTAAATTTACAAAATAAACAGACAAATGAATTATTCGATTTAATTAAAATTGAAATTCATGCTCCACGTCCTGGAATTTTAATTGGAAGAAATAGTGAGGCTATTAAAGAAGTTAGAGATATTTTAGAAAAAGAATTACAACAATTTCGAACGAAACAAAATCAATTAGCTTCTTTAACAGGAAAAATTAAACCAATAGTTAAAGTTGCTCTACAAGTTAAGTCTATACCAAATCCTTATTCCCAAGCTGTATTAATTGCGGAATTTTTAGTTGAACGTTTAGAAAAAAGGGTACCATTTCGTCGTGCATTAAAAGATGCTCTTGAACGTGCAGGATTTGCAAGGCTAAAAGGAGCAAAAATACAAATATCAGGACGTCTGAATGGAGCCGAAATTGCTCGAACAGAATGGATTCGGACAGGACGCGTACCTTTACAAACTTTACGAGCAGACATTGATTATTGCTATAAAACAGCACATACAATTTATGGAGTTCTGGGTATTAAAGTTTGGGCTTTTAGAGGTGAACAAAATAATTTAAAATAATGGTATTTTATTGATTGCGCGGGCGAAGCGAAGCGCAATCCCCCAGATTGTGCGAAGCACAATCCCCCACATTTTCGCGTCGATTAATAATAAAATTTTCTTGGCGCAATTAGGGTAATTGCGCGCTGGCTTCGCCGCACGAAGTGTGCTTTGCTCACTTCGTTCGCGAAGCTCACTTCGTGTCGCTGTGGTTACAGCACTTCGCCGCGAACTCGATCGGAGACCTGAGCATAGCTCAGGCTGCCGCGAAGCAGCCTGTGCTATGCTCAGGTTCGCGCCGGAGCATAGCTCCGGCTGCTTCGCGCCCGATCAGAGACCTGAGCATAGCTCAGGCTGCCCTGAGCATAGCTCAGGCTGCTTTGCGCCGGAGCATAGCTCCCTGAGCATAGCTCAGGCTGCTTCGCGCGGCTGCTTCGCGTCGAGGCTGCTACCACAGCAATTGAAATTGGTTCGATTATTAAGCTCAAAAAGCTTAATCCGCTCGGGGAGATCGAGCTTCGCTCGATCGATTGAGAAATAATATTTTTTTTGACAATCGCTCGCAAGCTTTCGTTTCCGAGCGATTTTCGTAATCGCTCTTCAATTTGTGGAAATTTGTGGGAATTGCGCTTTGCGCAATCGTAGGGATCGTGCTTTGCCGCGAAGCCGATCGATCTCTGATCGAGTCGATCGGCTTCGCGCAATTGGCTGGCGATTGATTCGATTGAGCGAAGCTTGATCCACCAAAAATAAATTCCCCGAGCTATTTCCCCAAAAAAGCCCAATTAAATCAATGTCATTTTTCGTTTCCTTGAATCGAAAAATACTAATAAGAAAATATCGAATGAACTAAAAGTTTGGGGGATCGAACTTCGTTCGATCGAATCGATATTGTTTTTAAATTTTAAATAAAAAAAATTAATATGTTAAGTCCAAAAAGAACAAAATATCGTAGACATCATCGTGGTAGAATGACAGGAAAAGCGTCTCGCGGAAATAAAATAGCTTTTGGAGATTTTGCTTTACAAGCTTTAGAACCATCTTGGATTACATCAAGACAAATTGAAGCAGGACGACGAGTATTAACTCGTTATGTACGTCGTAATGGTAAAATGTGGATTCGAATTTTTCCAGATAAACCGGTAACTATGAGACCTGCTGAAACTAGAATGGGTTCAGGAAAAGGAGCTCCCGAATTTTGGGTTGCTGTAGTTAAACCAGGAAAAATTATTTATGAAATCACAGGTATTTCGGAATCGTTAGCAAGAGAAGCAATGCGTATTGCTGCTCATAAAATGCCAGTAAAAACACAATTTCTTGTTCAATCTAAAGAAAGTAACCGTTAGTATAAAAACGAGCTAGGAACTGGGTCAAGCTCAATTCCACTAACCCCTTAATGACTAGGTAAATAAAGCGTTCCTAATTCAGGGGGATTGAGATCTTTCAGCTCAATCGGTTTCAAGCTTTTTAGCTAGTGGTTACTAAGTTTTCAGCATTTGAGCCAGTGCTGTTTGAATATAAAACCTCTAAAATTGCTCTTTATATAGACGAGCGAAGCGAGTCCCCCAAAGTTGACGATCGCTTTCGATTCTAAATAAAATCAAAGACGCGAATCAACTATATAAAATTGATTCGCGTCTCCGTTTAAATTTGGATTTAATCGGAAGTAGATTGAGCGAGCGAAGCGAGATCAATCCCCCAGGCTCTTCAACGAAAATTGCAAAGTGGCGATTCCGTTTGACCGAAAGTTCAATCAATAGTGATTGCCTTTCGAAACTCCAAAGTTTCGCAACGCGATTAGACTCGGGTCCACTTGCAAAGCCATTTTATTGTTCCCTCACCATGCCAAGGTGACTTCAAAAAATGGCTTTGCAATCGGGTTTACAAAGGCAATTGCGCGAGCGCAGCGAGCGCAATTCCCCGAATCGAGCGAGTAGGTACTCAATTCTTCGGAATCGAGCGATTCGAACAATTGCGCTTCGCGCAATTGTTCGAATCGCTCGATTGAATAAAAAAAAAATTGAATAAAAAAAATATGATTCAACCTCAATCTTATTTAAATGTAGCCGATAATAGTGGTGCGAAAAAATTAATGTGTATTCGCGTATTAGGTGGAAGTTATAAACCAACGGCCAATATAGGCGATATTATTATAGCGGTAGTTAAGGAAGCTATTCCAAATATGCCATTAAAAAAGTCTGATATTGTTCGAGCTGTTATTATACGAACACGTCAAGGAAAGCAAAGAGAAAATGGTACATATATTAGATTTGATGATAATGCTGCTGTTATCATAAATAAAGAAGGAAATCCACGTGGAACACGTGTTTTTGGTCCCGTTGCTAGAGAACTACGAGATCATAATTTTACTAAAATTGTATCTTTAGCACCTGAAGTGTTATAAAAAAAGAAAATGAGTCTTATAGCTATAAAAGCTTAATTTTTCAAATTTAGTATTTCCAAATGGCTCTTCGACTCTAGTTTACAATCGAGTTTATTTAGCTCGATCCCCCTGAGCGATTACGAATCAACTAAAATGGATATCGGAAAAAATTGGGGGAATTGCGCGCTTCGATGTGGTTACAGCGCTTCGCGCTGCTACCACAGCAATTGACTTCGCTCATTTGGTTTGATCCGATCGAACAAAGTTGGATCCCCCGGCATTGCTCGTTTGTGAGAATCATCTAATTTTAAAAGTGAATAAGGTTTTCTACTTTTCATTTGTCGATTGATCAAAGATCAATCTTACCTATAGAGCGCAAAGCGCTTAATCGTTTTTGAATTGACTAGTGTAACCATAAAAAACAATTTGTTGGCCCGATCAACCGAAAGTTGATCCCACTCGACGCAAAGCAGCCGCGCGAAGCAGCCTGAGCTATGCTCAGGGAGCTATGCTCCGGCGCGAACCTGAGCATAGCTCAGGCTGCTTCGCGCGCGAAGCAGCCGGAGCTATGCTCCGGCGCAAAGCAGCCTGAGCTATGCTCAGGGCAGCCTGAGCTATGCTCAGGTTAGAGATCGAGCTGCTTCGCGCCCCTAGATTAGTGAATGTTTTTGACTCTTTGGCTGAAAATTCTTTTTTGGAATACGTTTTGCTTATTGCTGGAATCAACGAGCAAAACGAGTCTTCCAAGACGAATAATCATCGATCATTCGCGTGGATTTTGTTTTTCTCAATTGCTCCAAACGTTTTTCCTTTGTTGGAATTGAACGATTGAGCTCTAAGAGCTCAATCCTTCCGAATGAGCTAAGCGAAATCTTCTCTATCGAGCAAAGCGCGTCTGGGGGATCGAACTTTGTTCGATCGATCTCCAAGCCAATAAAATTGAAATAAATTCTAGTCATTTCAAAACAATAGCTCATTTGTAACTTTGTTACAGAGAGAGCTATTGGGTTACAAAGCATTAAAATAAAATAATTAATATGTCACAAAGATTAAAAAAATATTATTCAGAAAAAATTGTTCCAAATTTAATGAAACAATTTAATTACAAAAATAAATATCAAATACCGTCTATTGACAAAATCGTTATTAATAGAGGAATTGGTGATGCTTCGCAAAATTCCAAAATTTTAGAATCTGCTTTAAAAGAATTGAGTCTGATTACAGGTCAAAAAGGAATTATTACCCGTTCAAAAAAAGCTATTGCAGGTTTTAAATTACGCCAAAAAATGCCCGTTGGTGTTTCAGTAACTCTAAGAGGGGAACGAATGTACGGGTTTTTAGATCGATTAATTCATTTAGCTCTTCCACGTATTCGAGATTTTCAAGGAATTAGTCCTTCAAGTTTTGATGGTTCTGGAAATTATAGTTTAGGTTTAGAAGAACAATTAATGTTTCCTGAAATAGACTACGATAAAATTGATCAAATTCGTGGTATGGATATTACTATTGTTACAACATCAAAAAACGATCAAGAAGCGCTTGTTCTTTTAAAAGAATTCGGTTTACCTTTTAATGAAAACAAGTAAACTTTTATTTATTCGGATTGATCTTGGGGCAATTAGGTGGATTACGATGCGCTGCGCGGTGGCAATCCACCTTTGGCTCGAAGCAGCTCGACGCGAAGCAGCCCGACGCGAAGCAGCCCGACGCGAAGCAGCCCGACGCGAAGCAGCCCGACGCGAAGCAGCCCGATCTCTGATCGGGCGCGAAGCAGCAGGAGCTATGCTCCGGCGCGAACCTGAGCATAGCTCAGGCTGCTTCGCGGCAGCCTGAGCTATGCTCAGGTCTCCGATCGGGCGCGAAGCAGCCGCGCGAAGCAGCCGGAGCTATGCTCCGGGAGCTATGCTCCGGCGCGAACCTGAGCATAGCTCAGGCTGCTTCGCGGCAGCCTGAGCTATGCTCAGGTCTCCGATCGGGTCCGAGATCGGGTCAGAGATCGGGTCAGAGATCGAGCTGCTTCGCGGCGAATCGAGATCAATCCCCCAAATTATCGTTTAAAAGCGATTTTCCCATCCCGGATGCAATTGATATTCAATTGGCTGCCGTATAATTAGCTATATTTAGTGTGTAACCAAATAAAATCAGAAGGTAACTCCAATTCGATCTATATGAAGGAAAATTTTATGGTAAATGATACTATTAGTGATATGTTAACTCGTATTAGAAATGCATCATTAATACGAAGTCAAATTGTTTCAATCCCAAATACTCGTTTAAATTATCGGGTTTTAGAAATTTTAGAACAAGAAGGTCTAATTGAATCGTTTCAACTTTCTTTAGAAAATTCTTTAATTATTCGTCTTAAATATAAAGGTCGAGAGAAAAAACCATGTATAACGAATTTAAAAAGAATTAGTAAACCTGGTCTTCGAGTATATACATCTTCAAAAGAAATTCCAAAAATTTTAGGTGGAATGGGTATTGTTATTTTATCCACTTCAAAGGGTTTAATGACTGATCGTGAAGCACGTTTTCGAAAATTAGGTGGTGAATTATTATGTTCAGTTTGGTAATTTTCAAACAATAACTCGAGGTGTTTTTCCTTTCGCTCAATCGGTTTGAGTGTTTGATTGGGGGAACTCGCTTCGCTTAATCAGTGATTTGGGGGACTCGCTTCGCTCGTCGATCGGTTTGTTTTTTGTTTTATTTAGTGATGTTCTTTAATTGAATTACGTCGATTGATCAAAAATCCATCACCCCGATCGAGCGAAGCGATTTTAATTCCCCTGATTTCACCCAATCAAATTTGACTAATAATTTGGATAATATGGGCTTTCCCCAATTGTAAATAAGTTCCAAGTATTAAACGAATAAAAAAGACAGATGAGATAAACAATTAATTTAAAGCGTCGCTTTCAATTCGTTGATTGATCGAAAAAGAAACTTTAAAATTTTTGAAATTCGGTTTTGTCACATTGAAACTTCGATGTTTTTTTCTACCATGTAAATAATTGAACAATGTAAAAATTTTAAAATTGATTTGGGCAATTGCGCGAAACGCAATTGAACGATTTATAAATTAAAAAAAAACGATCGAGCGAAGCGAGGAACTTGCCCCCCCGAAACCAATTCATTTTTATTTTTTTTGGGAATAGGGGGAATTGCTACTTTCCTTTGTTGACAAGCAATTTGGAAAATCGCTTTTTTTTTTCGGAAACTTCGGGGACGCTGGGGGGGATCGAGCGTTTTGCGCGTTTGCTGCGGTCGCTAGCGCTCGATTTGCTTCGTTCACTCGCTTCGCGGCAATAGTGGGGGAATCTGAGGGATTGCGCTTTGCTGCGCGGTGGCAATCAACTTTTGGCGCGAAGCAGCCCGATCGTAGATCGGGCTGCTTCGCTCACTTCGGAGGGGGATCGAACGAAGTTCGATCGGTCGCGCAATTGGTTTCCGAAAAGCAATTCGCTTTGCTCATTTTTTTTTAATAATTAAACAAAACAAAAAAACATAAAAATTATTAAAATAATTTAAATAGAACATTTGGGTAAAAAACAACAAAGTTTTATTTCAGTAAAAGGTGTCGTGACCCAATGTTTATCTAATGGCATGTTCCGAGTCAAATTGGAAAATGGATTTAATGTATTAGCTCATCTATCTGGGAAAATACGACAAAATTATATTCGAATTTTGCTTGGTGATAATGTTGTTGTTGAATTAAGTCCTTATGATTTAACTCGTGGAAGAATTGTTTATCGTATTAAGTAAAACAATTGCGCGCTTCGTGCGCAATTCCCGCAATTGATCCAATTGCTCGTAAACTCGGGTTTACAGGCGATTCCGATTGAACTAAAAGTTCAATCGGGATTGATCTTCAATTTGTGGAATTGCGCTTCGCGCAATTGGTTGAAGAGCGTTTTTCAAAACGGCTCGTCAACTAAATAAAATGGACAAGCAATTTTCCCTATTGAGTCGATTAATTAAAGATTAATTCTCTCACTCTACACCAATCAAAGCCCTGGCACTCGTTTTTATTAATCCAGTAGATCGAGCGAAGCGGAGCGAGCTCGATCCCCCAGAAATCGATTATTGCAATCGGTATCTAATGGTCACAAAACGCCTTAGAACCAATTGAGCCGATTGAGCCGATTGATTGAAAATCAATTATGCCCCGAGGGTCGCTCGATCCCCCAAGCAAGATCTTGCTGTTCCCCCCCAATGAGCGAAACAAATTCCCAACAAAAGAAAATAATTCGAGTGTGCGAAGCCTTATTTATTAGCGAAGAACAAGCGCTTTGCGCTCCTTTTATTTTTCGAGTGCTATATTAAAAGTGCAATACATTTAAAATGTTATGTTCGTTCGATCGAACTTCGTTCGATCGCCCAAAATTCTTTTTAATTGATTATTGCAAATTTACCTTTTTATAATAAATGCAAATGTATTGCTTTTCGATTGGATTGATTCGTTCGACGAGCGGAGCGAGTCCCCTAGCAATTCGAGCGAATCAATCCCCCAAAAAAGGTTATGAAAATTAGATCAATTGTAAAACCAATACTTGATTGCGAGTCAACCAGAGGTTGAATCGAAATTAAGCAAAACAGAAAAATGAAATTTGAACAAAAAAAGGAGGTATTAAAATGAAAGTACGTGCTTCTGTTAGAAAAATGTGTGATAATTGCCGTATTATTCGTCGTAAAGGTAAACTTATGGTTATTTGCTCGAATCCTAAACATAAACAACGTCAAGGTTAACACCAATTCAACTGATTGTAAAGCAATGCCCCACAATTTAAAAACATAAAACTCACAGTAGACGAGCGAATCGAGTCCCCCACATATTAAATAAAGCCCAGTAACCATTGGTTCGCTTGAGCGAGCGTAAATAAGCTCAAACACCCTAATTGAGCTGATTAATCGCGTAATCAATTTCCCGATCGACTGACGAAAAGCAGCCGGAGCTATGCTCCGGCGCGAACCTGAGCATAGCTCAGGCTGCTTCGCGGCAGCCTGAGCTATGCTCAGGTTAGAGATCGAGCTGCCGCGAAGCAGCTCGATCTCCGATCGAGTTCGCGGCGAAGTGAGATCCCCTCGATTACCCAATTGAAATATCCCCGATTGAGTGAAGTGAAATTTCAATCGATCGAACGAAGCAATATCCCCCAAACTCTCCGCGACTTAAAAAATAACAAAAATTCACCAATGGGCTAAGCGTCTTCCTTCTCTAATAAAAGGAAAAGACCAAAATCCTTATGTTATTTTGAATTCATTCACTTAGAGAAAACTAAATAAAATTCCAAGTGTTTTATGCAATACATGACAAGTCTAATCAATATGAAGGAAATTATATAGAATGGCAAAACAAAATAAAAAATCTTCTCCAAAAAAATCTAAAATTAAAATACCTAAAGGTATTGTTCATATTCAGTCATCTTTTAATAATACAATTGTGACAATTACAAATTTAAAAGGCCAAGTTATTTCATGGTCATCATCTGGTGCCTGTGGTTTTAAAGGAGCTCGTAAAGGCACACCTTTTGCAGCCAAAACCGCCGCTGAAACTGCGGCAAAACAATCCATTGATCAAGGTATGAAACAAGCTCAAGTAATGGTCAAAGGTCCAGGAGCAGGAAGAGAAACAGCTATTCGAGGATTACAAGAAGCAGGTTTACATATTACTTTAATTCGAGATATTACTTCAATTCCTCACAATGGATGTCGTCCTCCTAAAAAACGTCGTGTTTAATTTGGGAAAATAGCTCTGCAAATTTTGGGGAATTGCGTTGGGGGAATTGATTTTTAATCAATTGGCTGCGCGACACTAAGTGTGCTTCGCTCACTCGCTTTATGGCACTACGTGTGGGGGAATCTTGGGGATTCCGCTTCACTGCGCGGTGGCAATCCACCTTTGGCGCGAAGCAGCTCGATCTCTGATCGAGTCGAGTTGAAGCCACCGACTCGATCTAAGGGATCGAGCTCGCTACGCGTCCTCGATCTTCGCGAAGCTCACTTCGGGGGGATCGAACTGGGTTCGATCGGTCGCACAATTGGTTTCGGAGAAATTGGTTTTTTAATATTTTTATCCACGTAGTGCCCCGAAGCAAATGTAAAGAAAGTTTGAAATTAAAGTCAAAAAAAGAAATAAAATAAAATAATTAAACAATCGATTGATTGTAGGTCGATCCCCCAAAATCAACATTGTTTGGAAAAAATAAAATTCTTCGGAATCGAGGGATTCTGAGGGATTGCGCTTCGTTGCGCTCGCGCAATCGTTCGAATCGATCGATTGTTTTTATTCGATCGAACGAAGTTCGATCCCCCACAATTAACATTTCTTAGAAACCAATACAATCGAGCGAAGATCGAACGAAGTTCGATCCCCCAAATCGATTCCCCAAAAGAAAAGAATTTTTTTTTTTGAATCGCACGAAGTGCGATATATACAAGACGAAAATCTTAATTTTTTGAGGCAATTGCTCGTAAACAAAGTTTACGAGCGATTCCCCACGTTTCAAAATTGAAGAATAATAAATAATGGAACCTTTTTTATTATCTTGTATTGATTCCAAAATTGAAAACAATCGAAGCTTTTATGGTCGATTTCAATTAGGTCCATTTGATACTGGACAAGGAATTACACTAGCCAATGCATTACGACGAACTTTGTTATCAGAATTAACAGGTTTGGCAATTACTTTGATTGAAATTCAAGGTGTAAGTCATGAATATTCGAGTATTCTGGGTGTTCGAGAATCGATTTTAGACATTTTACAAAATTTAAAACAACTTGTGTTTAAATCCGATTTTCAAGTGCATGAACCTCAAATTGGGTATTTAATTATTTCAGGTCCTGCTGTTGTGCGGGCGGGAGATTTAAAATTACCATTACCAATTCAATGTGTCGATCCAGAACAATATATTGCTACACTGTCATATAATGGATATTTAAATATAAAATTTATTATAAATCAAGGAAAAAAATATATAATTCAAACACCAGTGGATTCTGATTATTTAAAACAATGTTCTATTTTAAAAAATTTTCATTTTCCAAAAACAAATCAATTGAACCAATGGGGAGGTTCGTCAAATTTTAATGAAAGTCAAACTCGTTTTAAACTTCACGAACCGATCAATCGAGCGAAGCTCGATTTCCCAAATCAAAAAACCATATCCCCAATTGAGCCGATTAATCGAAAATCAATCCTCCCAAGCGAGCGAAGCGAAATACCCACGACACCCCCAAGCATTTTTTTTCCAAGCGTTATTCCATCTGGGGGATCAAACGATGTTCCATCAAGCGAATACCCTCCAAGTAAAATAACTATAAACGAAAATTCAACAAAAAACAAAGGTTTCGAACCAGGAGGATTAAGCTTTGCTCAAACTGAAGGCCAAGAAAAAAAAAATAACTTCATTGGTTCATCAGAATTTGCAATTAATAAATATTTGTTATCAAAAGAATGGTTTGTAAAAAAAAAAAACCAATCGAGCCGATTGATCGAAGATCGAGCGAAGCGTAGCGAGCTCGATCCCCCAGATCCATCCCCCCTAGCGAGATTCCCACAAGAGCGCAAAAACGAGAATACTCGACAATTTTATAATCAAGGAACTGAAAAAAGCCAAACGAACCTAATTGGAAATACGACAAGCCCATTTTCTTCAATTGATGTGACAACAATGAGCAAAGAACCCCCAATCGAACCGCGTGACTCACTGAACGAAGCGAATTTTCCAAAAACGATTTCTTCGGATCAGCCAAGCAAGATCCCCCCACTTAAAAGAGCAGAACGAAGCTCAATTTCTCCAAATGTACGAAGCGAATTTCCCTCAAGCCCAATTCGTCCAATTTCAGGATTTTTTCCAATAGATGCTCTATTTATGCCAATTAATAAAGTGAATTACATAATTGAACTTGATGAAAATTATGAAAATTCAAAAGAACGTGTTATTTTAGAAATTTGGACAAATGGAAGTCTACATCCAAGACAAGCAATTCATGATGCAATAAAATGTTTAATTGAATTATTTCGTCCATTTCAAAAAACCCGTTTTACACAATTTTTTTCGAGTTCTTCAGTAAAAACAACAAAAAAAACTTTGAATAATGTTAAATTCAAAATTCTATTCAAAAATAATATGTCTTCAGTTCAATTTAGTGGACCTCAATCACGAAGTCGAAAAGGATTAAAAGAAACAAACGAGCGAAGCCAATGGGAAGGTGGGTATCCGACCCATCGGAGTGTATCTCAATTGGACGAAGCCCAATCTTTTCCATTACTACAAATAAGCGAAGCAAAATTGTCTCAGCCTGGGGGATCGAACGAAGTTCGATCGAATAACCTCAATTTGAAAAAAATTTCTAAAATTTCTCCGAGTAGCGAAGACGATGAAAACACGAAAATCAATAATTTTCGAAATCTTCAGTATCAAAAATTACATTTATTATTCAAAAGAAAATTAGAAACATTAGACATTGGTAATTTCGATTTTTCATTAAAGCTCTATATTCAATTAAAAAGTCAAAATATTAATACAATTTCCGAATTATTAAAATATTCTTCAGAAGATCTTTTCCAATTCAAAAATATTAAAAAACACGATTTAGAAGAATTAAATAATGTTCTTAGTCAGGTAGGTTTAAATTTACGTGATTCCAGCAATAATTAAAAATTCAATATTATTTATTAATATATTGGTTTATTTAGACGAGCGAAGCGAGTCCCCCAGGCACCAATCGAGCTTCGCTTGATTGGTTAAAAAAGTTTCAAGCGAGCGCACGAAGCATCGCTTTTATATTTTGGTTTAAAAGCGATCGCTCTTCAACTTTAGGTGACAATTGGACAAGCGATTTTTTTTAATAATTCAAGCCTAGTATATCAATAAATAAAGTAAAGATAATAAGCTTCGAGTCATTATGCAACGAATAACTTGGGATAAGCCTGGGGGATTGATCTCGCTTCGCCGCGAAGCAGCTCGATCTCTGATCGAGTCGCTCAATCTACTCGAAACTAAGAAAATATTTGAATCGTTTTATCCAATAGCTCGTCAACGAAAGTTGACGAGCCATTTTCCCAAGATCCACACGACCGCGCTTTCTCGAATCTAGAGACCCCAAGTTAAATTTAAGCTAACTGATTTCACACAATAGTAGAATATTTAATTTTCTCGTTCGAATGAAAACTTATTGGTTCGTGGTTCGGTTTCGGTTTCAGCGTTAATTTTGCTAACAAATGCTTCATTCAATAATTTCAATCAAAAAAATGACCAAAGGAAAAAAAAATGAATACATCTCTTAAAATTGTAAAAGGTACAGGTAGACGTAAATCAGCAGTAGCACAAGTCCAGTTAGTTTCAGGAACTGGTGAATTTTTAATTAACAACCAACCCGGAACAAAATATATGCAAGAAAATCCGGAATATATTTTATCAATGCAAGCGCCTTTAGAACTTCTGGGTTTACAAAAAGATTTTAATACAGTGATAAATGTTCAAGGAGGAGGATTAGTCGCTCAAGCTAATGCCATTAAATTAGGAATTGCTCGTGCACTTTGTAACCTTGATACAAATTATCGTTCATCGTTAAAAGCTAAAGGTTATTTGACGCGAGATGCCCGTTCTAAAGAACGCAAAAAATATGGATTAAAAAAAGCTCGTAAAGCACCTCAATTTTCTAAACGTTAATTTTCAATTTTCTTTTGAGGGTCCGATTGAGCCGATTGTTCTTGGATCAATCCCCCTAAGTGATATATCAACAATTGAGCGAAGCCCAATGTTTGTTAGCATACATTGATAAAAAGAGGCTTCGCTCATTCGGTTCAATTTTTTAATTTTTAATAATCGAATTAATTTGGGGTATTGCGATGGGAGAATCGAGCGATTCGCGCGATTGCTGCATTCGATAGCGCTCGATTGACTTCGCTCACTCGTTTCGCGGCACTACGTGGCGGGAATTTGGGGGCTTGCGCTTCGCTGCGCGGTGGCAATCCACCTTTGGCGCGAAGCAGCCCGATTTCTGATCGAGTCGAGTTGAAGCCACTGACTCGATCTGGGGGATCGAGCTCGCTACGCGTCTTCGATTTTCGCGAAGCTCACTTCGGGGGGGATTAAACTGGGTTCGATCGGTCGTTCGCAAAGCTCACTTTTTTGCGGGGGGGGGTCGATCTTCGTTCGATCGGTCGCGCAATGGATTTAAAACCAATTGATCCAATGAGCGAAGCCGATTGAGCTCGAAAAGCTCAATCGCTCCAATTCCTCCAAGATCAATTGTTCCAATTCCCCATTTGATTTTATTAAAAAAAACTTTTATACTTAAAATTAAAAGAACGAAATCGCTCGTAAACTTTAGTTTACGAGCGATTCCGAAACATCCTCTGGTTGAATTAAATTCTACGTACAATTGATAATGAGCTAGGAAACGGTCGTTTTGCTTTACGTTTTGGACGCCACTTTGATTGACACTGAGGCACTGTGAAAGTTCTTGTGTACAAAACCAATACATAGTTACCCTGGAAGAATGTACTAGTTCCAGGCTCTACGGAATATAATTAACCTAATACCCTGAAAGGTTGAATGTTGCGGAATTTGCTACGCTTATTGGTTTTGTTAACGTTTGGGGCATCTCGCTTCGCCGCGAAGCAGCTCGATCTCTAACCTGAGCATAGCTCAGGCTGCTTCGCGCCGGAGCATAGCTCCGGCTGCTTTGCGCGCGAAGTAGCTCGATCTCTGATCGAGTCGAGTCGATCGATTGATCCAATGAGCAAAAACGATTGAGCGCTTTGCTGTGGCAATCCACCTTTGGGTGAATCATGTCAACGACTCGCTGCTTCGATCTCAATAGCCCCAATTCCCCCAAAATCCAATTTCCAACGCTGCATATGCCTACTCATTAAGAAAGAACACGTAGATTGCGCGAGCGAAGCGAAGCGCAATCCCCCAGATTGATTGAGCGAAGCGCAATCGATCGAGGTTCCCTCGATCGATTCCGAAGGATCAATCCCCCCAGGTTGCTCCAATTGCGCAAAGGGCAATTCACCCAAACCGAAAAGGCCAAAGTTTCTTGGGATATCCCATTTACACTAATTCTTATTGAACGCAACCAGGAATGTATTCAACCTATACAATGCAATCTCGATACTGGTTTCTAAACTACAGAAATGGTGAGGGTTTAAAGGCCTTGAGAAAACAAAAACAGTATAATATATTCATTTAAATCATAGATAAAAAAACATTAAAAAAGTATTACAAAAAAGGTCCTTTAGTCGTCAATTTCGACGATTTCGAAAAACACACTCACTCTGGGGGATCTCGTTTCGCTCTATCGAAAGCAACTTCTTTTCTATTTTGCACACGACCCGATAATTGGTTAGCCGGTCCTTTCAATTTCGTCCAAAAAACATAATAAACTGGGTCCTAAAACTTAATATATGGACTTAATTAAAAACTATTTTTTTGAAGACGAGCGAAGCGAGTTCCCCAAATGTGAATTTTAATATTCAAAAACTAATGATTTTTGTTCGAACCCGGGGAGACCAAAACAAACGACTAAAAAATCTAGCTTGTTTTAAACGTTTCCATTAATTCATTGCTTTTTGGGGAGGACTCACTTCGCTCGTCTGGGGGATTGAGTTCGCTCTGCTCGCTCAATCTACCTAATTTATAATGAAAAAAAAAACAACTGGCTTTTGTTTTGAGTGAAAAATGAAACCCGATTTTCCCAACAACACAACTTCATTTCTTTTATTTCAGTGTTTTGAAATAAATGAGCATTGTAGAATGGTTTGGATTGTTTTTGACTATTAAATATTTGTTCTTTTAAAGTCAAAGACCAACAATCGCTATGCAATCAACGATTTTTCGATTTATATATATATATATATTCCAGAAGGATAAAAAGAATGTCTACGACAACTAATGAAATTTTAGAAAAGTTAAAAACTCTTACTTTATTAGAAGCTGCAGAATTAGTAGCACAAATCGAAGAGACTTTTGGTGTTGATGCGTCGGCTCCTATAGGTGGGGCTGTTATGATGCCAGCAATGACAGATGCATCGCAAGCTCAGCAAGAAGCTCCTGAAGAAAAAACAACATTTGATGTTATAGTTGATGATGTACCTAGTGATAAACGTGTAGCAGTATTAAAAGTTATTCGTAAATTGACATCACTTGGTTTATCTGAAGCTAAAGAATTTACAACGTCACTACCAAAATCACTAAAAGAATCAGTATCAAAAGAAGAAGCTGAAGAAGCAAAAAAACAATTAGAAGAAGCAGGTGCAAAAGTCAAAATTCAATAATTTGTGAAATGATTTTAGTAATTGCATGTAACCATATTGAGTACAACTCATTTTTTTAATAGAAAAATCGAGCGGTGTGGGATCGAGCGAAGCTCGATCGCACATCAGCTCGCTCGATTCCGAAAAATTTAATTGATTATATACAATGGAGTAAAAAAAACAGCTATGAAATTACAACAAATAGTAAAAAATATAGAAGCAGATTATATAAAAAAAGACTTACCGTCAGTTTCGATTGGAGATAAAGTTAAAGTGGATGTTTTAATTCAAGAGTCCTCTAAAACTCGAATTCAATCATATCAGGGAGTTGTTATTTCTCAACATCGAGCAGGACTAAATTCAACAATTACAGTTCGACGTTTATCAAAAGGTATAGGAATTGAAAGAATTTTTCCAATACATTCTCCGGATATTCATTCAATTCAAATTCTGTAATTTGGATTTTCAATCAATGACCCGGTCGGCTTTCAAAGAAATGAGCTAAGTACGTGAAGTGCGCGAAGCAGTGGAGCTTAGCTTCACTTTTTTGACTTCAACATTGGCCTGGAAACAAAAATTTTTACAATCCAAAGCACGCACTATCTAAGTACCCTGTAATGTTCGCCAGTTCCAGGTTATACGAAAAGTGTCTTAAACCTATTGATCGTTCGTAGCCTATTGCGCGTTTCGCGCGCAATTCCCCAAATCAAGCGAAGCAAGATCTCACCCCCCCCCCAATTCCCCCCAAGCTCAATTATCCCAAACTATAATTAAAATGTGAATCGAAAAAATTTTTTTAATAAAATTTTTAATGTTATTTCAGTTTTTTTAAATTCAAATTAATAGGTAAAGATAATTAATAAAATATGCGAAGCCCATTCATCCAATGAGCGTAGCAATTTTTGTTACGATTAATTATATGAATAAAAACTGAATGTGTTTATTTTAAGATTATGCGTTTTCGATCAAAAAACGCGAAGCGCGCGAAGCAACGAACAAAAAAAATCTAAATATTATGGAAATAAATTTTATGGAAAATGAATTAATTCGACGTGATATTGTCGTAGGGTCTCGCAGAATTAGTAATTACTGGTGGGCCACTGTAATTTTTCTTGGAGGTTTGAGTTTTTTATTAGCTGGAATTTCAAGTTATTTCCAGTTTGATATTTTACCTTTTATTCATCCGAAAGATATTTTATTTTTTCCTCAAGGATTAGTAATGTCTTTTTATGGGCTTTTAGGTCTCATTTTTAGTACATACTTATGGTTAACAATTTTTTGGAATGTCGGTGGTGGTTTTAACGAATTTAATAAACAAGATGGGATTGTCCGTATTTTTCGATGGGGTTTTCCAGGAAAAAATCGTAAAATTGATCTTCAATACGCAGTAAGTGATATTGAATGTATACGTGTGGAATTAAAAGAGGGAATTAATCCTCGACGAACTATTTATATGCGGGTAAAAGGAAAGCGTGATATTCCATTAACTAGAGTGGGGCAACCTATGACTTTAGAAGAAATTGAAACTCAAGCAGCTGAGTTAGCTAAATTTTTACAAATTGAACTTTCATTTGGAAATTTAGATTAAAAATTTTTTGGGGAAAGGATAAAATTCGATTCAATTGGGGGATCGAACTTCGTTCGATCGATTGAAATTTGAATTTCGCTCATTGGAAAAAAGAGCTGCGCACATTTGCTTTCCAATCGAAATGGCTGCTCTTCACTGAAAGTTGAAGAGCGGCTATTCCGATTGTACTTTAGTTCACAAATTCATTGCTTCCACTTCGCTAAGCGAAATTTTTCCAAAAATACTTGATAAAATTATTTACGTTTATTCTAAATATACGCTTTTATTGTTGGTTAGGTTTGGTTAGGCTCAGAAAAATTAGGCTAAGCCCATTTTTTAAAAATGATCTTTTAACAATCGGCCTATTAACCAAATTGATTGTTCAATTTGTTAGAGCTTTTTTATTACGCCTTCTTAACTCAGTCGGTAGAGTATTTGCATGGTAAGCAAAAAGTCGTCGGTTCAAATCCGGTAGAAGGCTTCAATTGGAAATTTTTTCTTTTTTTTTTTGGGGGGGGGAGATCGAGTTACGCGCAATCGCCCCCTGATAGATTTTTAATCAAACGGCTTCGCTCAATTGGTTGGTGTTTTAATTTAAAAGGCTCGTCAACAGAAATAATATTGACAAGCCATTCCGTTTAAACTAAAAAGATTGAACTAAAATATATTCGAAATTGCTCTGAATGATCTTGACGTTCAATTAATAGCTTGGTATACTTTGAATAGAATACTAAAACGCGGAATTAGTTCAGTGGTAGAACGCTAGCCTTCCAAGCTCGATGTCGCGGGTTCGAGTCCCGCATTCCGCTTATTTTATCTACCTCCAGTGTTTCAGAGGAGGAATTGACTTTTGCTCAAATTCAATATTTGCGTTGATTCTAATAAGACTCCAATCGAAGCGGAGAATCAACTAAATATGATTTTAGGTTTTTTTTTAAATGCTACACAAAAAAATAAACCCCTAATTTCATATTGGTTTTGAGGTTTATAAAAAATAAAAAAAATGAATAAATATTTTTAGTTTCAGTGTTTTCTTTTTGATTTTTTTATTGGTGAGTCACTTGACTTTTAGTTTGAGAGGATTTGCAGTAAACAATAAAAGTTGACTGCAAAATCTGTCATGTCAACTTAATAATTTTTTTTGACTTTTAGAGAAAATTTACACAGATTGAGCCGATTGCGCGTAGCGTAATCCCCCCGATTGCTCGCCAAAAAAGGGGGCGAGCGATCCCCCCAAGCGAGATCCCCCCAAACGAATTTTCATAATTTTGCCGATCTTTTGGAAATTTACCCGCTTTCGATTGCGCGAAGCTCGATCCCCCCAGAACGTTAACAATTAAAACGAGCCACTTAATCAACTTGATTATTGTTTAGGCTCTTTTTTTATAGCACAAAAGCAAATCAACCCAATCAATCTCATTAATCAGATCAAATACAATGATTTTTGTGTTTGAATTGGAACTGATTTTCTGCGATCGAACAAAAGCACTGATTCGATCGCAGAAAAGCCAAATTTAATACTTTGCTTTGTGCGTGAGTTTAAAGCAAAGTGATGAAACTACAAACTGTCTTTTTGTAGCTTCGTCATGGGAAGTGTGAGCTCTAGTCAATCAAAGCATTGCGCGTAACTCGATCAACGCGAATTGGGTTTTTTTGTAGTGTGTTCTAAGTATAGAAGTTGTTGTATTTTTGGATTGATTTTTTAATAAAATAAAAAAACTACTTGACAGACAGAAAAAATGGCCTAAATACTATGAAATTTTGTGATATGTTATGATATAAAGAAAGCTTCGCATCGGTTTGCAAATGAATAAAAAAATAAAAATTTTTGATTGTCAAAACTTGAAAAGATTCATAATTGAGCGCGAAGCGAAATTCTTTCAAACGAAAAGTTATCAATTTAAGATTGAGCGAGCGAAGCGCAATCGATCAAGCGCAGCTTGATCGATTCCGAAGGAGAAATTCCCCAGATCGAAATGAAATTTTTCAATGTCACATATTGGTTCAATTAAATTAAGGAGGTGATTGTGAGTGTATAAAGCATACAAATTCAGACTTTATACAACTGAAGAGCAGAAAATACTGATAACGAAATCAATACGGTTGCAGCAGGTTTGTGTTCAATTATTTTTTGGAAAAACGCAAACAAGCTTGGGACGAACGCCAATAAAAACTCAACTCTAAGGCTTGTTTCTCTCTGCTTACACAACTAAAAAAAAAGTTTGTTTGGCTCAAAGAAATTGATTCGACTTGTTTGCAATTCACACTAAAAAGTCTCGATTGGGCTTATCAAAAGTTTTTCAAAGAGAAAATGGGTTACCCAAAATTCAAGTCGAAAAAAAATTCTATTCAGTCTTATACCAGTCAAAATAATAAACATTGTATTCGCTTAGTAGATAACCAAATTCGGTTCCCCAAACTTGGATTTTTTAAATTCGCCAACTTAAGAAAAGTAACAGGTAAGATTATAAAAGCGCCCGTACGGTGTAATCCAGCAGGTAAATACTTTGTCACTGTATTGGCGGATGTCAATATTGAATTGAAATTGAAAAATTGCCGGAAATTAACCAAAAATTGGTTAATTTCCGGTTTTTTGGAGTTGATTTAGGCCTAAAATATTTTGCTATACTTTCAACCGGTGAAAAAAACCAAAATCAGCAATTTTACCGCCAAATAGACGAGCGAAGCGAGTCCCCCAGGCGACGTGATTTTCTGAACAAGTTCTCCACCAGACTCCTAAACGAAAACCAAGTAATTTGTCTAGAGGATTTGCAGACAAAAAACATGGTGAAAAATCATAACTTGGCAAAAAAAAACTATTACGGATGCAAGTTGGTCAAAATTTCGTTCTATGCTTAAATACAAGGCCACTTAGTATGGCAGACTATTATCAGTGATTCACAAAAATTCTTTTTCGAGTCAATTATGCTCATGTTGCAAATACCGCAACAGAGAAGTAAAAAACTGAAATTTTCGAAGGGAATGCACTGACTGCCATAGTTTGCATGATAGAGATATCAATGCAGCCAAAAACATCCTTTCAGAAGGATTAAGAATATTAGCTTAGTGCTAAAAACTGTAGGAACTACAGGGATAGCTTGGTTAAATCTTGGCATAAGTCAGGAGTTTTCAAGAATTGGACAAAAAAGCATTAGCCTAAGTGTTCAAAGCTCAAAAGCTAAAATATTATTCGTACGCTAAAATAGTAATCGTATACTAAAATATTATTCGTATGCTAAAATAGTAATCGTATGCTAAAATATTATTCGAATTTTTTTTTAGTTGTTGATAATTAGTTTGTTTTTTTTGAACTAAAAGCGATCGAACTTCGTTCGATCCCCCAGATCAAACGCACTTAAAATAAAAAAAATATTATTTTATATAAGTCGTTTTGATTGCGCGAGCGAAGCGAAGCGCAATCCCCCAGATTGTGCGAAGCACAATCCCCAGACTGAATAAAACAAAAACAAAAATGTGGGGGATCGAGCTCGCTACGCTTCGCTCGATCTACAAACGATCGAGCGAAGAGAAATCGATCCAGCGCAGCTTGATCGATTCCGAAGGATCCTCCAAACCATTTTAAAAAAATCAAATAAAATGTTTAAACGGATAGTCGCAACAAAAATACGAGTTAAACGCAACAACCATTAAATCTTAAACATAAATTAAAGGCTTTTATGGCGTTTAAACGGCATGCTTAACTGAAGGGCAACCTTTTTTTAATAAAGCATTAAAAAAAATGAAAATTTACTTGATTCAACTTCTTCGGTGTTAGTGGGAGAAGTTCAAATAAAATCAGTAACTTTATTTTTTTTTTCAAAATTAATTAAGCTTAATCTGAATGATTTATTCACAATCTGCTAATTTGCCCGAAGCTCGATAGTTTCGTGATCTGGGTGATGCTATTCATCCACTAGAGCTTTGTTCGAATCATTTTCAATTTTTTTTTCAATCGTTCGATTCGATTGAATTTCATTCACTTCAATTCGATTGAGCTCCGCTCAATTGAATTGTATCAAGCTTCGCTCAGTTGAATTGATTGAAATTGAATTCAGCAAAGCTGAATTCAATTGGATGAATTGAATCTCTTTCAATTGAATCCGTACGATCGATCGAAGGGCGTTCGATCTGGGGGATCGAACGAAGTTCGATCGCTTTCGATCGAACGAAGTTCGATCCCCCCAGATTGACTTGCATTGCTTTACAAAAAAAAAATTCAAATAATAGAGGCGTGAAGCGATCATTCTAAAAAAAAAAGCGTTTTGTTTGGGGGACTCGCTTCGCTCGTCTAGACGCACTCAATTAAAAATTTTTATTAATATTATATAATATTTGAAGGATAAATAATAATGACTGCAGCATATTTACCATCAATTTTAGTTCCTTTAGTAGGTCTTGTTTTTCCTGCAATAGCAATGGCTTCAATTTTTCTTTATATTGAAGACCAAGCAGTTAATTAAGTCAATGAAATTTTTTCGTTTTTAAAATGAGCTAGGAAAAGTGGAGCTTGGGGGGATTGATCAAAGATCATTCGGCTCCACTTTTCCTTTGATAAAAGGAAAAGTTGTTAAATAGATTGATCGAGCGAAGCGAGATCAATCCCCCAAGCAAGACTGAGGGGTTCGATCGAGCGCAGCTCGATACCACCAGCTCGTGCTGCTTACAACAAAGACGGCTTCGTCGCTATCTTTCTAAAAAAAATGTTTACTAGTCCAAACAATTGATGCCTATAGCGATGTTTAGTATTTCTTTTTCCTATATAAAAGTGCGCACGAAGCGCGCACTTTTCAAAAAAATCAGAAATGAGCTATGTCTAAGAAAAAAAACGTAAAAATGGGAAATTAAGCGAGTAAAGTAAAACACAAACCCCACGATTGGGTGATAAATAAAAGACCCCATTTTCAAAATTAATTTATTGAGAAAAACCATTGACATATTGAAGAAAACATAAAGAGTCATACGATTCTTTTTTGTGGAGTTTTTTTTTGAGTGTTCAAAAGATCCTTAATCCTTAATTTAGAACACCTGTGAGAAAAGATAAAAGTATATTATTATGTTTCAAATTTTCTTGTATTCTTATTTTTAGTATGACAAGAAAAAAAAATCGTCTGGGGGACTCGCTTCGCTCGTCTACGGTATTGGAGTCACTTTTTATTTTTCTGGGGGACTCGCTTTGCTCGTCGTTCGATTGCTTTGTTTTTTTTCTTTTTATTTTCAGTTTTTGATAGCATCAAAGGCTAATTGCTGTGGTAGCAGCGCAAAGCGCTGTAACCACAGCGAAGCGCGTAATTCCAACAATTTCTTTAGACAAACGAAATTGTTGGAATTACGCTGCTTCGCGGCACTACGTGGGGGAATCGAGGGGATATCGCTGCGCTCGATCGGCTTCGCTCACTTCGGATGGATCTAACAAAGTTCGATCGGTCGCTTCGCCGCGAAGCAGCTCGATCTCTGATCGAGTCGATCGGGAGGGATTGATTTTCAATCAATCGGCTCGATCTGAATTGATTATGGTTTTTACTTAGTAACCAAGTCAACTAGTTTTTTCTGTTTGGATTCCAGATAAAATTTAAATAAATAAATAAATAAATTACTAAGCTATTTGTCGTTCAATTGCGTGAAGCAAATGGATCGAGCGAAGCGCAATTGATCAAGCGAAGCTTAATCGTTTTCGAAGGAACAATCCCCCAGATTGAGCGAAGCGAAATCTCCCCAATTCCCCAAATTTATTTTTCAAAGTATATATAAAAAATTTTTGAATTTTTTTTTGAACTATGATATAATAAAAACTAAAAATAAAAAAATAAAATAAAAATTTCAACATTGAATCATCGATGCAATTATCTGGTGATCTCGCTGCGCTTGATTGGGGGAATTGCGCTGTTGTGGTTACAGCGCTTCGCCGCGAACTCGATCGGAGATCGAGCTGCTTCGCGCGCGAAGCTGCTCGATCTCTGACCTGAGCATAGCTCAGGCTGCTTCGCGCCGGAGCATAGCTCCGGCTGCTTCGCGTCGTGGTCTGCTACCACAGCTAATTGGATGATTTTTTTCTATGTCAGTCATTTTTATTTCTAAAAAACAATAAAAATCGAGCGAGCTTCGCTCGCTCGATTCCGAAGAATTGGGCGAATTACGCGCGAAGTGCGCAATAGGATCGGGTAGATTGGATGATCGTTAATAAAGAAAAAAAATTGAAATAATGGCTCCTCAAACTGAAACTAAAGCAGGTACTGGATTTAAAGCTGGTGTAAAAGATTATCGATTAACTTATTACACACCAGATTACCAAGTTAAAGAAACTGATATTCTAGCTGCATTCCGTATGACTCCACAACCAGGTGTTCCACCAGAAGAAGCTGGTGCAGCTGTTGCAGCAGAATCATCAACTGGGACATGGACAACTGTATGGACAGACGGTTTAACTAGTCTAGATCGTTATAAAGGTCGTTGTTATGATATTGAACCAGTTCCTGGTGAAGACAATCAGTATATTGCATACGTAGCGTATCCTTTAGATCTTTTTGAAGAAGGATCTGTTACAAACCTATTTACTTCAATCGTAGGTAACGTTTTTGGTTTCAAAGCTCTTCGTGCATTACGTTTAGAAGACCTTCGTATTCCTCCAGCATATGTTAAAACCTTTCAGGGCCCGCCGCATGGTAAGTCAAATGCCCTTATTATAGTTCCCATTTTGAAATAAAATGAATCCGAAGATAAAAATTAATAAAAATTTGGTGAACATAATAAGCACTCTACTAAACGGGGAATCTCTAAGAAAATCTTTAGCTTTAAGATGTTTCGATAACAAAAAAGCAAACTTGGGTTTGACTAATGCGAACTCTGTTTTCGAACAGAAGTGTAGCATAGACTCGAACATTCTGCAAAAAGGTTTAAACAGCTTAGACAATCCCGTGCTAAGAGGCTCTTTTACTTTAGTCTTAACAGAACAAGAACTCGATTTTTTTGATCAGATTGCTCGACAAGCTTTCATTGAAATTCTAAACATAAAGCTTTCCAAAATAACATCTGAATCAGCTTATTTAAATACTATTCATTTGACTACTGACCCCGGTCAAATTCAAAACAAAAGACCAGGTGTCTATGTTATTAAAAATATACAAAACGGACTGTGTGTTGTTGGGCAAACAAAAGATTTAAAAAAGCGCTTTTATCAATATACTTCTCGTGGCCAAAGCACTGATTTTGAAAAAAATAGAATAAATAAAAATTTTTACGTTGATGTTCAGAAAATTCTCAGTCAAAATTTAAAATATGGTCACGTATTTCAGCGTTTGGTTGTTTACACTTGGGTAAATGACAAAAAAGAACCGCTTGATATCGAGAATTCTTTAAATTTGAAAAATCAAATGAGTTACCTCGAACATCGTCTAATTCTGTCTTTCTTCGAATGTGGTTTGTGCTATAATACAAACGCCGCATTTCCACAATTAGCTGAGACAGCGAAATTTTCTCAAATATTAAAAAATTATCAAACAATTGCGCGAAGCGCAATTCCCCAAATCGATCGATCTTCGATCGATTCCCCAGAAAAAACTATGCAAAAAAAGATTTCCAAATCGAAGCGAGGTGTAGGTCCTTGTCGATCCAAACCTTTCAAAATGGGGACGTTCTATTTTTACAGTAAACCTGATTATGAGGCTTTTCGTCAATCACTTAAAAAAGAAGATCGTAAAAAATTCAAATCCGTACCGCATTTACGTCAAATACTCGAGGCCAATTGCGCATTGCGCAATTTACCCAATGCTGAAATTTCGGATGCGGAAATTCGATATCTTACAGAAGAAGAAATAAAAAAAGCGGAAATTCAAAACTTATTTATCAAGGTCAAATAAAGATGCTAAAAAAATCCAAAAAGTATAAAATCGATTGGGGGAATTGAGCTTGGGGGGATTGCGCGTAGCGCAATCGGCTCAATTTCGTTTCCTATGTTCTATAAGCCTAAACAAAAAGCTTAAAGCGTAACGACCATCCTTTTTAGGAGTAGCGATAAACATCGCGAAAAGTAGAGTAGTCAATCTTATAGATTGATTAATGATATGGTCTGATCTTTATAGTGATATAAAGCTGTTTTGCCGAAAAGTGCAAAACGGGAATAGCGTAGTGAACTATTCTGAACAAAAATGATTCAAGTTGAGCGTGACAAACTTAACAAATATGGACGTGGTCTTTTAGGTTGTACAATTAAACCAAAATTAGGTCTTTCAGCTAAAAACTATGGACGTGCTGTATACGAATGTTTACGTGGTGGTCTTGATTTTACAAAGGATGACGAGAATGTGAATTCACAACCATTTATGCGTTGGCGTGACCGTTTCTTATTCGTTTCTGAAGCTATTTATAAAGCTCAAGCAGAAACTGGTAAAAATTTTGCCCGAATGAAATATTAATATTTCTTTTGTAATTGGATGAATTGCAAGAAAGCCTAAGTTATGAAAAAAGATCATAGAAAGAAAACCATCGAAACACAAAGTTTTTTTGAGCAATTTTCACATGAACAAATTTTTGAATTATGGAATTGTTCGTTTTCACTGTTAGATATAGCACACAAGTTAGGATTTCCTGTTTCAGCAAACTTAAAACGGAGTGATTATGAGTATATCAATTCTATTAAAAATCGACACGTTTGGAAAAAAACATATTAGGAAAAGGCAATAACTGGAAAATAGAAAGAGAAAGATACAAGTTTATTGCACTTTTATCCGCCGAAGAATTAGAATTCGTTATGAATTTGCCTTCCATTGAAACTTTAAGCCATATATGTTTGCATTACCTTGTTTCACCAAAACATGGTCGAAAAAAAATACGGGAGCGGATTTTAGAATTGAAACTCAATGTGAAAAAATCATTATATAAAGCTATTTACGGCAAAACAAAAAACCCATTTTATTGGCCTACTAGATTTTATGAAAAAAATAGGACCCAAACCTAAAATCTGTTCGTCTTGTCACTGGGAATCGAAAAATCCGAAACAAATTGAACTTCATCATTTGATAGATGTAGATGTTGATTACGGTCGTAAACATGCAAGAAATAAAATCTATTACTCTACAAAAAAACTTCAACCTATTTGCGCTAACTGTCATAGTTTAGAGCATAGAACTGGCGAAAAACTACAACAAAAATGTGGAATATGGCATAAAAAATTACCTGGAAATCAAAAATACAAAAATCCAAATGACATCTTTACATATGATTGTGTTGAAACCTGGGGGATTGCGCTTCGCGCAATCGATCGTGTTCAAAAAAACTATTATCTTAAATAATATTTAACTAGTCCACATCAATATAAATGTCAAAAATGTAAATTGAATTCCTGGGGTTCAAAACAAAAAATTTTAAGTTTGGAATTACATCAGAAAGATGGAAATAACTCAAATAGTTTAATTGAAAATCTTGAACTTTTATGTCCTAATTGTCACAGAAATTGTTGAAACAAACCTTGGGGGATTGCGCTTCGCGCAATCGATTGTGCAAAAAAAAAAACATTCATTGAAACGTGTGGGGACTCGCTTCGCTCGTCTCCTTTTTATGGTTATAGAAATTCATAATACTGGCAATTTGCAGCCAAGTTTTTTTTTATTTTATAAAAAAAGAAAGGTTCAAAGACTAGAAATCAATAAGATTTCCACGAGCGTCCAAGAGAGTTGAACTCTCAAGACATAGTCTGAACTCTTGTGAAAACAAGAGAAGTTTTAGATAAAGAGCTAAAACGGTAACATATTTGGAAATTAAAGGTCACTATTTAAACGCTACAGCAGGAACATGTGAAGAAATGTTAAAACGTGCAGAATGTGCTAAAGAACTAGGTGTGCCTATTATTATGCACGACTATCTAACTGGTGGTTTCACTGCAAATACATCATTATCTAATTACTGCCGTGATCACGGTTTATTACTTCATATTCACCGAGCAATGCACGCAGTAATTGACCGTCAAAGAAACCACGGTATTCACTTCCGTGTTTTAGCTAAAGCTCTTCGTATGTCGGGTGGTGACCACCTACATTCAGGTACAGTTGTAGGTAAACTAGAAGGGGAACGTGAAGTTACTTTAGGTTTCGTTGATTTAATGCGTGACGATTACGTTGAAAAAGATCGTAGCCGTGGTGTTTATTTCACACAAGACTGGTGTTCTTTACCAGGTGTAATGCCAGTTGCTTCTGGTGGTATTCACGTATGGCATATGCCAGCTCTAGTTGAAATTTTCGGTGATGACGCTTGTTTACAATTTGGTGGTGGTACACTAGGTCACCCATGGGGTAACGCTCCTGGTGCAGTTGCAAACCGTGTTGCTCTAGAAGCTTGTACTCAAGCTCGTAACGAAGGTCGCAACTTAGCACGTGAAGGTGGTGAAATTATTCGTTCAGCTTGCAAATGGAGTCCTGAACTAGCTGCAGCATGTGAAGTATGGAAAGAAATTAAATTTGAATTCGACACTATCGATAAACTATAATTTCCTTCAAAAAAAAAGAAATTTTATCTCGTTCTAGGCTAATACATAGGGACTCTGGTATACTTCACACGTTCCAAGCTCTTAGGTAAATGGCTTAAACCTTTTGAGCTTTGATAAGCTCAATCAGGTCATCGATTCGAAGGTAATTTTTAGAGGTTGAATGCGCGGTTATACGCGCATTCAACCTATTGGAAAACGAAAATCGTCAATGAATGACCCATTTGACATTGTAAAACGAGCCCAAAGAGCTTCGCTCTTGATGGTTCCACAAAAACCTGGCTTCTCTATTGTAAAATTTCCTACGTTCGACGACTCGACGCAAAGCAGCCGCCGGAGCTATGCTCCGGTTAGAGATCGAGTTCGCGGCGAAGCGAGTCCCCCAGCAGTTCATAAATAGATAGGTACACCGGAATATTTTTAACAGTTCGAGGCTCTATGGTAAGTTGTGAAAAAAAACTGAGGGGTTAAGCTAATGCTACTTACACCGAAAACACGATAAAAACGCGCGAAGCACGCCATAACAATGCCTAGGTGACGTGACTGATATTAACTAACCATTCATGAGTTACACCACTATGCTAGCCATGCATGATATTGAAGGTAACTTCTCGGAACCTTAATTTATTTTATCAAGTTATAAATTACTGCTTATGCCCAATCATACAGCACGGGCACGGCAGTGGATCAAAACATTAAAAGCAAGCGAAGCGCGCGAAGCAGAGTTTACCCTAATTCATTTACACATCAATGACATAAAAGATCAACATACATAATGTGGAATCTTAAATTGAGCGAAGCTAAGCTCCATTTGATTCAACCATCAAATGTAAAACTCGGCTTGAGCCAAATTTAGACAGACTGGCCTGCAAAAATTTTAGGGGAGGGGAAAAAAATGACAATTTACCCTATTTTCTTATTTTTATTTTTAGTATGACGTTAATAAAAAAGAATAAACTTTACGAATTTCAGTTTGGATCCTTGCAAATAAGCTTAACATAGTTTAGCTCATTATATCCATTTCAATCAGAGTAGCGTAGCTCTTTTTCTTAATGAATTATTGAAGCGAATACCCACAATGAACATAGCGTATCATCGGTAATTTAGATCAATCAAACAAAAAGCATTCACCTAATAAATCTTAACGGAACTACTCTCATTTCTATAATAAGCATAAGCACGCGAAGCGCTCGAAGCGGAGAAGCTCATTTTTTTTTTACAAACTTTCACAAAGTGTCGCTCATTCTGACTATGTTTGAGCTGGAAGAACGTCCTAGCGCCTATATATGGAAATGGAATATTAATAATAACCAAATTTGTTATTTCGATCAAAAAATACTTAATTAGTCAACACTTTAGGTTAAGTTCGAAAGAATACGAGGTCAACATTGCTTCGCTTCGCGCGCTACGCTTGCATACGACCAAATTAGGAGGCTGGGGTGATCGAGAGAAGCTCGATCTGCGAAAATCAAAAATCTTAAAATGAAAAGGCACGGTGTCGTCTTTTTATACCCAAAATAGACCAATAAAATTTTTGAATATAAAAATTTTGAATACCAACAATGTCAATGGTGAAACTAGGAACAAAGGAAACTATGAACATAGAAAGATAAACACGCCAGTGTGTAACTCTCTTAAAGATGACGACTACTAAAGTCAAAAACCCTGCAAAAAACCAAAACAAGAAACTAAACAACAAAAGGCTGACTAGATTAATAAATAATTATAAATAAATAATTTGCTATGCAACTTTCGAGATCAAAAAAGGTTTGGACATCCTAAACGATCAAACTAGAACGGTTAAGTTCATTAGTGAGCAAAAAAGTCGGAGCTCACCTCAAAAATATTGGTCTATGAATACTAATCAGGTAATAAAAACTCGTTTAATAGCAAAAACCGAATTTATAAAAAACACTAATAAATTAAAAATGAGCGTCGCTACGCGACGCTCATTCGAACAAGGATCGTATCGAATTTTCAAAGATTCCAAAGCCATTTCAAAGAGTACAAAACAATTACCCATATTTATGGCTAATATATCTACCAAAATAAAAGCGTGCCGAGGTCTTTAATAGGCACCTTGTTGACCTATAAATACCTAACCAATTGCTCGAAGCGCAATTCCCCCAACCACTGTGTGTGTTGAATAATTTCTTGGGAACAGGGGTCCCTTAACGAATAGAGACGACAAACTCAAACGTAAAAAAAAAACAAATAAAAAAAACACGAATTTAGATAGACGAATCTAGACAAAAACAAAGTTCGTTTAAATGGCAAGTACATGTTGTCCTGTTTCCCTTGATTATAGAAACAGAAAGCAACTACTAATAAAAAACTACTAATAAAACAAGAAAATTAAATAAAAATTTTTGTGCGTTGGATTTACCGAAACTAATATTCCTTCTAGTTTTTTTATTTTTTTTAAATCTTTTTGAATTTTATTATCTAATTCTATTTTATTATCAAATGAAATTTTGAGTTTTTCATTTAATACGACGTTTCGCTGAAAAAAATAAAATTCTTCATTAAGTACGTGAATTCATTCTACGCTCATCTATTATCGGAATTGCGAGCTTCGCGCGCAATTGGTAAATTCATTGGGGTAGTAAAAAGACCATGGCTTGTTTTTTCGTTTTGAAAAAAAATAAAAGCGACGTTAGGCTGCGCCGATTTATCGGTGTATAGGCGAACAATCGGCTACACTACGCTTAATTTGTATAACCCATAGAGGTCATTTTGATCCCTATGAAACCATTCAATTGAAATTAATCAAACCAATGGCTCGTCAACGAAGTGAACGAGCCATTCCCTGCCCCCCCAAAAAAATCATTTCTTTTTTCAAATAAAATAAAAAAAAGAAATAAAAAAACTTTTTTAAAGTCGATAAAAATGGAAAAAAAAGTTTTTTTATTTTGGGAATTATGCTTGGGGAATCGGGTGATTTCGCTTGGGCGGATCGAGTGACCCTCGATCGATCGGATCAATCGTCTTGATCTTATCAATCGGGCTTTGCTCATAGGATCAATCCTTTCGAGCCTTTGGTTTTTTCAAATTGAGTTGTCTACATTAGTGTGAAATAATTTTTGTTTTTAGAATATTGATTTTTGTTTTGAATTCCAAAAATTTCTATTTTTATGTAATGTAAAATCATTATTTTCGTCGAAACAAATATTGTAGAAAACGCTGGGGCTGGTAAAAAAAAAAGCCGAATTAGATGTTTTTATAGCTTTTACAAAAGAAGAAAATGTGAAAATCTTGTTTTCTCACACAAAAAAAACTTCAATAAAAGAATGAATGCTTTTTTAAAGCTGATGGAAGACGTTTCAAAAAACTCTCAAATAACCATCGACATTAAAGTTCAAAGTCGAAAATCATTTGGGGTATCTCGCTTCGCCCGATCGTATGATTTTTTCATTTTAACATTAATTAATTGAGCGCATTTCGATCTCTTCGAATAATTGATTATTTATATGATTTTTTTCAAATAAATATTTTGTACTAAATGTTTTGATGTAGACATATTATTTTATTAGAGTAGCTAAAGTCCGCGCGAAGCAGCCTGAGCTATGCTCCGGCGCGAAGCAGCCTGAGCTATGTTCAGGTTTGAATTATTCGGGGCGAAGCCCCAAATAAACAATTTAAGCAATGGCTTCGCTTTTTCAATTGCTGTGATAGCAGCTCGATCTCCGATCGAGTTCGCGGCGAAGCGCTGTAACCACAGAAGCGCAATACCCCAGATTCATTATTTTTAGTATCCAGGCACAAAACGTTTTTCCCACAGGGCCCCCCCTGCAGTATTTTAGTTCCTAGACGATTTCACAACCAAGTTCGGGATGGATTGGCGTGGGTCCCGTCTAGCTTGTGCACCTAGATAAATCGTGCAAAACACGACTTAATTTTATTGATTGTGCTATAGCCGATTGATCTTTGATCAATCAACCCAAGCTGAATTTACTCAATTGATGAGCGTTTTACGCTCATCAATCGAGTTCTTTTTCTATACAAACCACATCCCATGAAAGTGTGTAACTTTCATGGGATATTAAACAAAGGTCAAAATCAATTGGTCTGTTAGTATGTCTTACCTCCAACCATTACTGGCCTTTTAGCTGACACCTATTACCGGCTTGTCTTGCCGTGACCTAATGGAGAGCACTCATCTTGAGGTGGGCTTCGTACTTAGATGCTTTCAGCACTTATCCACTCCGCACATAGCTACCCAGCGTTTCCCGTTGGCACGAGAACTGGTATACCATCGGTGCGTCCCTTCGGGTCCTCTCGTACAATGTCGAGCTCCTCTCAATGCTCTAACGCCTACACCGGATATGGACCGAACTGTCTTACGACGTTCTGAACCCAGCTCACGTACCGCTTTCATGGGCGAACAGCCCAACCCTTGGGACGTACTACCGCCCCAGGTTGCGATGAGCCGACATCGAGGTGCCAAACCTTCCCGTCGATGTGAACTCTTGGGGAAGATCAGCCTGTTATCCCTAGAGTAACTTTTATCCGTTGAGCGACGGCCCTTCCACGCGGTACCGTCGGATCACTAAGGCCGGCTTTCGCCCCTGCTCGACTTGTAGGTCTTGCAGTCAAGCTCCCTTCTGCCTTTACGCTCTACAGCTGATTTCCGTCCAGCCTGAGGGAACCTTTGCACGCCTCCGTTACCTTTTAGGAGGCTTCCGCCCCAGAAAAACTGCCCGCCTGAAACTGTTAAGCGTCCTGATTCAAGGAACGCTCTTAGGATTCTAGCTCTTCCAGAGTGGTCTCTCACTGTTGGCTCCCATTTTCCCGGAAGAAAATTTTCATAGCCTCCCACCTAGGCTGCGCAAGAAGAGCCCAAACCCAATTTCAAGCTACAGTCAAGCTTCATAGGGTCTTTCTGTCCTGGTGCAGGAAGTCCGCATCTTCACGGACATGTCTATTTCACCGAGTCTCTCTCCGAGACAGTGCCCAGATCGTTACGCCTTTCGTGCGGGTCGCAACTTACGCGACAAGGAATTTCGCTACCTTAGGACCGTCAGAGTTACGGCCGCCGTTCACCGGGGCTTCGGTCGTCAGCTTCTTTCCGAAGAAATAACCAACTTCCTTCACCTTCCGGCACTGGGCAGGCGTCAGCCCCCATATATTGTCTTACGACTTAGCGGAGACCTGTGTTTTTGGTAAACAGTCGCCTGGGCCTGGTCACTGCAACCCTCGTTTTAGAGGGCACCCCTTCTCCCGAAGTTACGGGGCCATTTTGCCGAGTTCCTTAGAGAGAGTTATCTCGCGCCCCTTGGTATACTCTACCAACCTACCTGTGTCGGTTTCGGGTACAGGTAAGATTTGTTCATAAGTAATACGAGCTTTTCTTGGAAGTTTGACTCCATACTAAATTCGAGTTAAAAACTCAAATCGGATCACGTCTCAGCTCAAGGTTAGTTTTTCTTCTACCTATCAACACCTCGAACGTTTCCACCGAAAACCAAAAATCGGCTAGCTTTTGCCTACTTCGTCCCTCGGTACCGAACCCATCTTAGTACAGGAATATTAACCTGTTTTCCATCGACTACGCCTTTCGGCCTCGCCTTAGGCCCTGACTCACCCTTCATGGACGAACCTTGTAAAGGAACCCTTAGGTTTTCGGGGCATTGGATTCTCACCAATGTTTTCGTTACTCAAGCCGACATTCTCACTTCCGCTTCGTCCACAATCATTCACAATCATGCTTCACCCTAAAGCGGAACGCTCCCCTACCGATTGAATTGAAATCAATCCCACAGCTTCGGCAGATTGCTTAGTCCCGATCATTTTCGGCGCAAGAACGCTCTACCAGTGAGCTATTACGCACTCTTTTAAGGGTGGCTGCTTCTAAGCAAACCTCCTGGTTGTCTCTGCATTCTCACATCCTTTACCACTTAGCAACCATTTAGGGGCCTTAGCTGGTGATCTGGGCTGTTTCCCTTTTGACGATGAAGCTTATCCCCCACCGTCTCACTGGTATACGGAAAGCAATATCTAGTATTCTTAGTTTGCTACGATTTGGTACCGCTCTCGCAGCCCGCACCGAAACAGTGCTTTACCCCTAGATAGCCCATCGTATACCGCTGCGCCTCAACGCATTTCGGGGAGATCCAGCTAGCTCCGAGTTCGATTGGCATTTCACCAACTAACCACAACTCATCCGCCGATTTTTCAACATCGGTCGGTTCGGTCCTCCACTTGGTGTTACCCAAGCTTCATCCTGGTCATGGTTAGATCACCCGGGTTCGGGTCCATAAAAAGTGACTTAACATACGCCCTATTCAGACTCGCTTTCGCTTTGGCTACAGATTTTGTCCTTAACCTATGCCACTTCCTATAAGTCGCCGGCTCATTCTTCAACAGGCACGCGGTCAGGATCTTATCCCTCCCACTGATTGACAGCGTACGGTTTCATGTTCTATTTCACTCCCCGACATTGGCAGCAAGCTGCCAGGGGTTCTTTTTCACCTTTCCCTCGCGGTACTTTTTCACTATCGGTCACTCAGGAGTATTTAGCCTTACGAGGTGGTCCTCGCTGATTCACACGGGATTTCACGTGTCCCATGCTACTCGGGATTAGAAAAACGAATATGTACATCGATTTTCAACTACTGGACTTTCACCATCTATGGTGCAGGATTCAGCTGCTTCGTTTAATCAAGTATTATTCGCATACAAAAAAACAGAAACGCTTTTTAAAACATTCGACGTTTTTTTGGTTTCTTCCCACAACCCCGGATCGATAAATCCATCCGGTTTAGGCATTTCCCTTTTCGCTCGCCGCTACTAAGAGAATCGCGTTTGCTTTCTTTTCCTCCGCCTACTAAGATGTTTCAATTCAGCGGGTTGCCTCTTTCATGTTTATGAATTCAACATGAAGTTCAAGAGGTTGCCCTATTCGGGAATCTCCGGGTCAGTGCTTGTTTCCAGCTCGCCGAAGCATTTCGTCGGTACCACGCCCTTCTTCGTCTCTGAGTGCCTAGGTATCCACCGTAAGCCTACAGTTATTTGACCTTTACAAATATTATGTTAACCTAAATCAAATATTTTGTCAACAACCCAAAGATCAAATTTTTTGAATTTTCATTCAATTGTTTTAATTTTCATTCAATTCAAACAATCAATTGATTGATTGAGGGCTTTGTGTGCAAAAATGAAATTTGGAATTTTTAAATACCATTCGATTTGTTTTTGCGTTAAAGGGTTGAATCATAAAAATTAAAAAAAAAATAAAGAGCGAAGCTTATTTTTTTTGTCATCAAAAACTGGTGTTTTTAATTGATTTAGCTTTTCTGAATTTTATTAATGATTCTCTGTGGAAAGTAATATACTCCCTACTAAAAACAAATAATAGACGCTTTGAGTACTATTTGCATAGTTTTATTATTGATTATTTTTGGATAAATTAATTGAAGCGAAAACTGTTCGAAATCTCTGAAACCAATAAAGCGAAGCTCCATTCCTCAAAAAATTTGAAAAATGAATAAAATTGGTTCGCTCATTGGCTTATTAATTAGTAATTATTTTATGTTGTACTGACTTACTACACCAAAAATCAAAAATAAGTGTGTAGTGACTTTTTTCTTTCCTTTTTTTTTTACTAAATGCGAACTAATTGATTGAAGATAATTATTCTAGAATTATCGGTCGGAAAATCTTGCTTGGGGGATGTCGCTTCGCTCGATCGGGGGGATTGATTGAAAATCAATTGACTCGATCAAACTAATTAACTATTTAATAATCAATATATTAACGTTGAAAGTTCTATTTTAATTAGTTTGTAAAGACCTTATTAAAAAAAGAAATTTCGGTTCGTGTAGTTTCTTTAGTAAATAAAAGAATTTTCACCAAAAGCAATGGGACAATTGAGCTTTCCTTGGGGAACCGGGGAATTTAAGTTTGATCGCTGTTGGCTCGATCGGGGGATTCAATTTCAATGAATTGGCTGGCCTTATTGATAAATTTTTTTTTATTTTTTTAATTTTTTAATAGCTGGTTTTGGTTTCTTCAAAAAAAAACTATACGACAATAAAATAAATAGATTAAAGAGAATATAGTAAATAAAAAAAATTTATTATAAAAAAATTTTTGAAATTCAATTAAATTTGGGGAATCGAGCTAAGCTCGATTGTTTTTCAATTTTATTTAGTTTTTTTTACTAATTCTATCCAAACGTTTTTCATCCCCTGGAAAACTCCGCTCGATCAAAAATAGTGGTTAAAGGCTTAATTTTATTTTTTATTACTTTTTTATTATTTAATTTAATAAAATTGGGGGGAATTGCGCGAAGCGCAATTGGTTTGGATCAAAAATATTTAATAACAATATATATTGAATTCTTATTTATTAAAAAAAAATGGATCTAAGCGGACTCGAACCGCTGACATCTGCCTTGCAAAGGCAGCGCTCTACCAACTGAGCTATAGACCCTTCTGGTGGGCTATGCTGGACTTGAACCAGCGACCTCACCCTTATCAGGGGTGCGCTCTAACCAACTGAGCTAATAGCCCAAACCAATTTTTGATTTTATTTAGAGTGTTTTTTTAACAAAGGTAATGTTAAATAAAATAGAGTTCTGATTTAATCCCAACAATTTTATTTAGTTTTTATATTAAAAAATCCTTTCATCTTTTCATTTTTAAAGGAGTGTTGCGACTACAAACAAAGACGCTTTGTTAAAACACCTATGTGTTTTAACAAAGCGTCTTTGTGTTTTTTTTGAATTTTATAATAAATTCATTTTCTTTTGAAACCTTAAAAAAAATTAGGAATAAGGTCAAATTTCTATTGAAGGAGGTGATCCAGGGCCACCTTCCAGTAGCCCTACCTTGTTACGACTTCACCCCAGTCACTAACTATGCCTTAGGCGTGAATCCACGACTTCGGGCCCAGTCAGCTTCCATGGTGTGACGGGCGGTGTGTACAAGGCCCGGGAACGTATTCACCACCGTATGGC